TGGACGATAGTTGGAGTCGGCGGCTCTGCTAGGGTTCCCTCATCTGGGATCCCTAGGGAAGAGGATCAAATCAAGTTGCCCCTTGCGAATAGCTTGATGTACTATAGTCCAGAAGATCCATTCTCTACCAGGAACATTGCTTTCAATGCTTCTACCGCTTCTACCATTGGCCCGGAAGACCACTTCTTTCTATCAATGGCCACAGGACCTTAACGCCCATCCATAGTTAACATAGGTTCAGAGGCTCTCGCTTCATAGCTTCTTTCTAGAGCCAGAGCGACATCTTCCACGACTGGCCCGGCTTGGCTCAAGCACGAGGACATAGGATTTTGAGCTTGCTCAAAAGCTTGGATCGCTTCGATTCTTGCTTTCCTGGATCGTGAACCAAGGGGCTGTGGGGGAGGAAGGGCAGCCTATGATAAGTCAATTCCGCAAGAAAGTAAAAAGGAAAAAGAAGAACCGGAAGTCGGAACATGACCTTTGATAGAGGTCTTACGCGGAAGTGATAGTCTAGCACAATCTCAGATTAGGGGTAGCCCTTGTCGGAGCACCAAATACTTCTTTCTAGAATTAGAATAAATACTAAAAGTAGCTGCCCTAGCTCCATAGCTCGTAGCTCAACCGATTGCAATTAATGGGGCCGGTCAGAAGCTTCTTTACGCTGCTGATACCCGGTCTGGTTCTTACTCGCTTCCCCCTGGTGCGGTGCCTTCTATTTCTATATAGAATACGTCCAACCAGTCCCCACACGCCCGATCACGAACACAGGTCCCGAAAACCGGGCACAAGTCTAGGACCAAACCAGGCTCCATAGCCCGAGGTCCTTACTCAAGGAAAAAGACCATATAAAGGAATACCCGGTCTATGCCAAAAAAGAAGGTAAAGCGCCTAACTCTCACATTTCAATTGACGTTGACGAAGGAAAATGACTTGATACCAAGGTTCCATTACTGAAAGCAGTTAGACTCGAATATCTACTGATCTGTGCTTCGTCCTGCGGGGGTTCTATTTATATTTAAAAGTAGATGTTCCGCGAATAGTAGCAGTTGGAGCTAGTTCCTTTTTTACTTTATTTTATGGTTCTTTCGTCGAGATTCGGTAAGTCACTTTCTTTGTCCCAGCTCGCCCTAATGAATAAGAAGGGGCCGATGGTACATGTGTGGGATGAAACCTGCTCGACTGATTGAGTTGCTAAGTCGGGGAGATGAACTACCAGTACAGTTACCACTTAAGGAGAGGAGGAGGGTAAGTAGTGGGGAAAAGCATGATGTGATGGATGAGCAAGTGAAGTTGGTTAGACCAGCCCTTGCTTGATCCTGCAACTTGAAAACGAAGCTCCTCTTCGCTTCGGAATAGACCATGAAGGGTGCCTATGCGGGGGCAGGATTTTGATGTAAGCTCTCTTATATATAACAATGCAAGACCGGTTTCCGTACCGATAGACCGCTAAAGGACCTTCCATTGAAATGCTCTAATCAAAGGACTACTTTTTGTACCAATTACCCTACCCCCTGAGATTCTATTCCCACCAACCGCCAGGGACCAGAACTCTATCCCCCATTCCCAGACTCCCTCATTCGTTCGCGGATTGACCGCTCACATACACTCGTGAGAGAAGGAAGAAAGAGACTGAAGTCCCCCCACTTCCTGGAGCCTGGTATGGACTGCTCAATGGATTCCCCCCCTATGAGACTACGCTTGGCTACTTGACCTTTACTACGATATCACCAGATTAGTAAGAATTCCCTGTGACCGCTTTGGCTTTGCCAGAAGCCGGTAAACGTATGATCCTTTCTTCAAGCAGAGAGAAAGTTCGAAGATAAGGATCAGGATTTGATTTCCAATCAATCTCCTCAGCATCTTCCCACTTTTTGGTTGGAACGAACCCTTGTCTTTCCTCTCCGAGTCTACTTCCGTACTTGAAAGCTAGGGGTGGCGCATATTCCTTAACCATAACGGATTTGCTTTTCTATCTGTACTTCCCTTTGATCTTTTATGAATAGTATGCCACAGGTGATAGATTCCATCATAATATGAATATGCTTTACTCGATCAGCACAGCTGCAGAGGAGAGGACACTACCCCTATACATCGGTATCGAAATCAGAGACAGGGAGATCCATCGTTGGCTATCTATCAGAATAAACAGGAGCTGGTGCCAGGAGTGGCAATCGTTAGAGCAGTGGGGCATGAGCAGCTTTTGTTTTAGCAGGGCGTGGTCGGTCCGCAATTGGTGCTGTGGGCAAGGAGTGAGGCTAGCAGTGGTGTAAGCAAGGCTTCGAAGTGAGCTATACATTTGTCCGCTCATATCCCACTCCTATCCTAGTTCGTGGAAAAGGGAGAGTCATCCCAGGGTCTATACTAGATAGAGCGTGTAGGTAGGTTGCCTCCTCAATATCATAAAAAGGCGTAAGGATTCCTCTAGTTTGTCACCCCAGGACTGCTATCCTCGGAAATGAGCTATCGCTGATCAGCTGTTAACGAGTTCACTCGGAGTGAAGAACGGAGTAACTCGACAAACTATATATTTGTGCGACCCTACGTATATAACTAGGAGTTCTAAAGCCTGACTTCCTTTCCATACAACCTTACTATGATCAACCTGTAATGGGGGCTTTGCTGCTCTCTCTGACACAGACAGGACAGGAACTAGTATTTTAACAACCAGGACTCTTCCTCGAGTTCACGGAATAGCCCCATGATCTATATAGTAATTAGAGTCTTTCTTCACGAAATTGGAGACTTTATGGAGGCAAGTACGAAACCAATCCGATGCGAGGCTTGTGTTAACAAGCTCGAGTATGATCTGATCTTAGTTCGTGAAATATCCCTTGCTCTAGCTAATGAATCCCCCACTTTTTTTCGAAAAAATCTTATTACTTGGAACAAGGCTGAATGAGACCTGGTTCCCTTTCCCTTCCTGTGGTTCCATCTAGTACAGAAGATCTCACTCTTTCTTTGCTGCTCAACAAGCAAGCGCTTCTCAGCTAATTAAACCTGCTCTTTGGACTTGGCGTTCTTAGGGTAAGTACCGTTCAGAAGCTCATGATCCGTGGATTCGACTTTGGCTGTTCGCCTTAGACCCTCTACAAAGTCAGGTCGGTTTGGAGGTAAGACCTGTATGGAGCATATGGAAACTGTGTTGTACTCACAGCAATACAGCGAAAGTATGAATACCTAGGTCCGGTTATCCTTTAATTAGGATGACACCGGTCACAGTTAAGTCCTTAGTATCAGAAGTTATTCTTCTGTAGACCGCAGACTAACCATCTGTAGTCTCAGTAGGATCAATTCACTGATATGCTCAGCTGGATTCTACTAAGAATCTACTAATGGCAGGAAGTGTTGGAACATTTCCTTACTGGGGATTCCTAGGAGTCCTTGCTGTATCTACTCCAATGGGGTGGTTAACTGAGTGTATCAAAACTCAGTTTTCCTTCCTACCCCCAACCTAGTAAAAACAACATTTGCATGTTGTTTTGATTACATAGATTATCTCGACACAAGATTATCTATATAATCGCTTTTCTGCCTATAGCAGTAATGTTGTATGCAGTTAACCGCTAGGGTTAAGGGAGACATTAAGAGGAGAGCTGTGTACCATTGTATGATGGTACATGGAGTATGTGTCGAAAGATATATACTATTAATAGTACTTGTTATTTGCGTGGCAAGTACTATTAACTTCTTGTGTCAAGTGAATGTTTTCACCTTTGGAGTTTCTGGTGTAGGATAATATTCTACATCATAACCTCAGCCTGTTTAGTAACAATACTCAGGTTTGATGAGATTACAGCAAGCGTCTGATCTTAAGGGAAATAAACTTGAGATCAGATAGCCTCGTAAGAACTTAGGTTCAAACGAGGTGAGTTATCTGTCCAGTTATAAGACTCAGCTAATCCAGTAAGCAGGCCATAAAAGACTAAGGAAAGGAAGCACGAAATAAACTCCAATGAAAGCTTCTTTCACAAAGGGTAAGACCCTAGAGTCGACATCTTTCTTTCTCTATTCACGCACTCACTTTCGCCTTAACCCTTATTAAGTTAAGGCACATCTCTTCCTTATTGGTTAAGGTGTAATCTGCCCTTCCTTTGGTACCTAGAATAGAGCTTTCTCTCCACGAGATCAAATCAAAAGGAATCGGGAAGACCAAAAGTTCAGTTCAAAAGGTCCGTTGGCATAACCTTTTTTCCATTGGCTATAGCAGGAGAAAGCTAAAGTTCCAAGGAATGGGGCGAACTCAAAGGATTAGTCAGTCAATGCTTACGCGCCTATTCGAAGCGGAGAAAGGAAAAGAAGCTCATCCTCTTAAAAGTACTCGATCGAGGGATTTGCCACTTTCGATGGGGAAGGTTGGATCGACCTAGCTCAGATATTAGACTTCGGTCTTCACCTTTTTGGGGATCATCCATGGAATATGGAATCTCTTTCCAAAGGAAGAATCCAGCTGGGAGGGGGACTTAGCCCGATAAAGGGCCTACCCTCTGAGCTATGACATCAAGCCATCAAGGAGCGGGGGATCACCACCTTTGAAATAATCTTTTTCATTGGCTTAGGTCTCAATTTCAAGAGCAATGCTCTTTCGGCCGGTAAGGATGGGAACTCGGATTTGAGCCCTATCCGGAGAAGGTGAGCTGCTCAATAAGTCAGCTATAAATGCTTACTCGCCTAAACGGAGATCTGAAACTTCTACTTGAACGAAATACCCTGTCAAAATGAGTGAATTGGCTAAGAGGAGAGGACCTCACTCAAAGCAAATGGCTGAATTAAGTCGTCTAGAAGCACCTGTCCTAGAAGTAGGAATCTCGGGTTCATAAGCGGTTGAATAAAGTATTAAGGAATAGGAGAGGAGTTGGCAAAGCTAGGTTCCCAGTGGGACATACAATGTCTCCCTGGTAAGCCAGACGGTAAAACCTTCTGGTTACTGGGTGGAGTCACAGGTACCGACTATTTGGTGCAGCCTGATGGTCTAACACAACCTAGGGCTGGTGGTAGGTTTGAGTGGTGTTACACCAATCCTCCTACCATGAGACCATCTCGATATAAGACTAGTGGCGAACAGTACGGCACCCTTCGACACCTTACCGAGGTGTCGAGAAGTTTAAGCCCACGTACGAATTGTGAGGCGTATACAGCCCGAACACCACAGTATTACATGAAATTCTTCGATGTGATACTGAGAGTGTCATCCATAAAGTGGCAGAAAGTGTTGGAACACGATAGGCTATCAAGATATCTTATAATAAAAGTTATATTGATAGTGCTTGATGGTCTAACAAAGGAGTCTTGTATCTCAGCTCATCTGTTCTTACGGCAGGTATACAGGTTGAAGAGGAAATCAGGTATACTCTTTTGTGCACTGTATTTAAAGCAGTGTACAAGTTCACTCATCACAGCCTATGGAGGAGTGAAGAGAGATCCAGAACTTCTTCCTGTATTCGTCTCCCTCAGCAATGCTGGTTATCCTCGCATTATTCCCACTCATCATCGCCGCTTAATGGCGGTTCATGATGAGCGTGCTGATCAACTTGTCCAATTGTATCTGTCATTCTTCTCTCTTTATAGAATTATTGAGATTGGAAAACCGATATCAAAGGACACATTTGACAGCATACGGAAGTCTGTCGAGGATTTATCATTAGTTCAAGTGTTCGTTAATGATATAAGAGTTTCAAAAAGTTTTTATAAGATATATTCCAGCTATTGCTTCAATCCCTTTAAGGCAAGGGTTGACCTGGAGACCATCCTGGAAATCTTGGCCAACCATGGTTTCATTTAGATACCTGTCTTAAAAGTTAGGTAAGCTTAAGTATAGCAAGGCCTTTTCCTTGCCAGACTTTTGAGCTAGCCGCATTTAGACATTTGGTTAACTTTGTTAATGCCTATGGTGAGCAGTGGTGTCAAGGTACCATATGGTGCCCTTACACCCGTTATGCTTTTGATAGCAATAACAAGTTTTTCTCACCTAGGCTGGTTTGAAGCCAGGATAGGTCCCTTGCTACCTCCATGGCATCCTGACTGTGGTGATGTCATGACAGGTAGACTTGGTCTTAAGGTTGAAGGAGGCGGAAAGAGGCGTATATTCGCCATGGGCAACTATATTAATCAACTCTTATTGAGTCCCATACATGATTGGCTGTCATCTCTTTTGAGATTATTGCCTATGGATGGAACTTTTAATCAGAGGAGACCGGGTCAGAAAGTTTCTTTCGACTTGAAATCGGCCACCGTTTTTATGTTTGAAATAATGGGCTTGATAGAAGTTTTGCTTCAGCAGCAGTGAATTCCTGTCTTGCTACCAACATTTTCTATATACCGTTTGTAAAGCATGTTGATAGAAGATGGATATCATTTGTTGCTGGGCAACCTCTCGGATACCGTCCCTCTTGGCCTCTGTTCGCACTTTCACATCATTTGTTGGTGTGGTGGTGTGCGGAACCCTTACTCTGTTTTCACAAAGTATGCCATACTTGGGGATGACGTCGTGATAGCTGATGCACGAGTGGCATCTGCTTATCAACATGCACTCCGGTCTTTAGAAGTTAAGATATCTTTACTGACTTCTTTAATTTCTAAGACTGGGGCTATTGAGTTTGCTAAGCGATTTGTAGTCAACGGTGTGTCTAAGGACATTTCCGCTGTTTCTGCAAAGGCTCTTCTATCTAGTCATCACCCTTATGGGTTGTTGGCTATTAGTGCAGCCTATCCTATTAAACGTATTTCTGCATTTCGGTGGTGCAGGCTATAAAACTCTTAGCCGCCTACCAAGACGAAAGTTCTCTAGGCTTTATTGGCTGTGGATGAAGCGTCTCCCTCTGGAGCTTTGGCTTGGCAGGGGTCAGCCTCTTACACCCGGTCAGAGGTCTTTTGTTGTCCATTCTTTGAGAAGGACACTTAGACCTCGTGATATCCGTCTTCCTCCAGATGATTTGTATATCACTGAAGAGCAGATGGACTGTAAGGAGTACACTCAGCAAAGTGGATGGGTTATGGCTTGACTATTGTCGATGGTATTATTCTGTGGCTATGGACGACTGGGTGAAACTCAGTGATCTGGTTTCTGCTCTGGGCATGATTGGAAAATCACGCAGAAGGATGAGGAATAGGAGAGTTAGGCGCCCAAGGAATTATAGCGGCTAAGCCAGTTTCTTTGAACTGATGATATATTACTTTTCTTTCATCCAAATTGTAAGCCCTGAAAGGGCTAAAAAGCCTCAATTCAAGAGTTTCACCTGCTATCTCATCTTCATCTGGGTACTTCCTTCGGGTTACTTCACTACCTTTATCTAGTGCTTCGCCCTCGTTAGTCCTTCCTCATACACTCTTCTCGTAGAGCACTGAAGGCTACGCTTGCTCGAACATCCAACTCAAAACCCGCCCGCATCTCAAGTAGCCATAAGCCATGCCATATAGGCAAGGTTCTAATTTGTTAAATTAACAAGTCACTGTCTTTCTCCGAGAAGATAGATCTAATGCCAAGAATCGGGCAAGCTCCAACAAACAGTAAATATTATTTCTTTGAATGCTGTCCCTTTCTGTAGAATCCCCTGCTTTGAAAAGGCTAAGAGAAGAGCCTATGAATCTTGTGTTGGATTCCGTTCTCTTAAGTATGTCACTTCTGGTGAAGAAAAGGTCGATAGCACTTGCACAAGAAAGGAACTTTCAACAGGCATGGTACGAGAGTGAGAGTCAGATGAATATTGCGGATTCTCATGTCAAAGCTGAAGAACAGCCAAACTTGGATGCCTTTATCCCCTACCCTATACTAGCTGAAAACCAAAACCAAACCCTGCCCTTATAGCCGATGCTTCTGATTCAATTCCTTACAGCTCCTTCTTTCTTTGGTATAAGTTTCCTCACTTGATAGTTTATCAGGCTATAAAATAAAGTGAACATAGGAAGTCATACCTTCTACCTTGCCTGGTGTTATACACATATAGACAACTGATACAGAATGGTTGAGACCGCAAAATCTCAATCATCTGTTACATGCTCCTGATATTACTCAGTTGCAAGGTGATTTCTCACATATCAGTATCTATCCCTCTTCTTCCAGCATAAATGTCAGAAGGTCTGTCAAGTGTTACAGACCACTGATACTGTCATAAGACAGCACTGGATTGAAGGTGAGAGGAGATATAATTAATTAATTGTACATCCCCCACTCCAAAGACAAGATAGGTATATGATTACCTTTAGCAATTCTCAAAGAAGGAGGTATTCCAACACCTCCTACCATTAGTTGATAATCTTTTTACTATAGGTAGGCATTCTTCCACAACATAATATATTATTATTATGGAAGACTATTGACCAGGATATACACCGGTATTGCGATAAACACTTTACAGTTTGCTTCAAACTGCACTCCTTTTGCGTATAATCATACGTACACATTTTATTGCACACGTTGATCTAATCAACTAAACTTAATTAATTGATTATAATGAGTTACTAACTCATCTTCTACGCTCTGGGTAAAACTCTATATATATATAACCTCTTATTACGATAACCCGACCCCTGACTATAAATCAGGTCGATTATAAGGGAATACCTTAGAATCAGGTAAACGTTAATCTACCTTCTCATAAAAGAGGAACTATACATAACAAGTCCAGATTATGCAATCGAAGGCCAACAGCAATAATGTACAACATTTGTGCAAGGCAAAAGCTTTACAATCATAAGATTGTATCCCTCTTGTGTATAATCTCATACATACAGTTCGCCAAATTATCTCTTGATGGCTATAAGGTGTTTCCACCTCCAGATATATGGCATATCAAGCCAACAATCTGCATCGAGAAGATTGACAGGAGTCCTCTGATTCTAAACTTAACTCGGAACCTGGCGCTGGAAAACAACCAGGGACCCAATTAAGACCTACTTTCTGCACCCAATCGTAACTTTTCATTTGTTGACCAAATCGAATTAGTTCTTCTTGATTGATCTTCCAATGCTTAGTTACTAAAGGGGCATTTAGTAGTGAGTCAAGAGTAACCTCTGGATGGCAACCTTCACAAACATCGCACATAGTTCAACCATTGAACCATCCAACCTCTCCGTTGTGTGTACTCCTTACAGTCACACTGTTCTGAAGAGAAAGAAAACTCCTCTGGAACAGGGCGAATATCTTTAGGTTTGAGAGCTTCTCTCAGATACAAGATAAGCCTCGCCTCCAAATACGGATTCAGTGGTATCCCACCACCATACCAAAAGGTCGGTGGAAGGGATGAGCGCCAAAGGACGGACAACCGTCACGCCCTTTTACAGGTAATCTTAGGTAACCGACTCAGCGTACTTTTGCCTATCCCACCCAATCTCAGAAATGTAGAAAATCTTATCTTGGGGTTCATCATCTTACAGGCCAAAAGCCCATAATAATGATGACAGGAGAGAACTGTCTTGGCAGAAATAGGAGAGATGTCCTTGGACACCCCTTTAATCCTAAATCTCTTAGCAAACTCAATAGCTCCCGTCGAGGATATCAAAGACTTCTGTAATGAAATCTTAACCTCTAAGGAGTCTAAGAATTGCTCATAAACTTTGGCAACTGAACTGTCGGTGATGACAACTAAATCACCTAATACAGCGTACTTAGTGAAGCGCCTACCAGGATACACCTGTTCAGCAGCTGACCACACCAATGTATGGTGTGACAGCGCTTTGAGCGGCCAAGATGAGTAGTACCCCAAAGGTTGACCTGCAACAAAAGAATCCAAGATGGTCCATGAGTTCCTCCCTTATCAAAGGGAACAAAGAACAAGCCAAACAGGAATTAATTGCTGCTGAAGCTTTGCTTCGATCAAATAGAACTTCCATTATCTCAAATAGAAATACCAACGGCCACCTGTCAGTGGCTGAAGATAAATCAAATGAGTAACAGTCGATACTACCAATTAAGAAATCCAAAGGCCTTGTTTGATGAAAGGTCCCGTCCATTCGTAGATAGAGAAAGAATTTCTCCAACCACTTATGGACCGGTTGTAACAACCGTTGGTTTACATAATTGCCAATGGCAAACAACCTCACCTTCCCGCCTCCTTCTACCTTACGGCCAATCCCCTATCATTACTTCCCCACAGGCTTTATGCCATGGGGGCAGATAGGGTCCGATTCTGGACTCTTTATATTCCAGTCCAAAACCAGAAAGGGGGTCAAAAAGCGAATCTTACACAAAGATAAGATAACACTCCTTGACACCACTGCTCCTCCCTAGAGTTCACGAAAGTGACTAAATGCCAAACTGCAAGTTCGAAAGTTTGGACTAGAAACTTTCCTATTCTCAACTCTCGATCACACAGTTGGCACGTCCTCTTGTAAACCAAACCACATAGGAAGGCAACAATTTCCAAGATGGGATCCAAGACAAACCTTGAAACACAGGAACCCTATTAATGATAGGTGGGTGTCCCCAGAATAAGGGAATGAAATATTCTTTCAAACCCAAAATAAAGGAGTAAACCTAATCCAAATCACTAATAGGACTCACGACCGATTTAAATAACTTCTTAGTCATCTTCTTTCCTACAAGAATAATCTTCTAAAGAGAGAAAAGTGACAAGTAGAATTTGACTAATAAATCAGCCCGATCATCCCCACGTAGAATTAATCTGCGGTGGAATGCAGGTATGATTCGTGGAATTCCTGATCTAGTCAGGGAGACAAAGATAGGAAGAGCGCCTTCACTAGGTTTTCCAGATCCATATCTTATCATAAGACTGGATGCACACTGCTTTAAATAGCTGTTAGGAACAGGAGTGAGGATCGGTGCTTTAATCTAAAGACCGCCTTAACGAACAGATGAACTGCTATACAATGTTCTTTCGTTAAACCATCAAGAACTAGCATAGTGACCCTTTGAAGGATTACCTTTGTTAGCTGAGGGTCTTCCAGAACCCTCTGCCATGCTATGCTATGGGACATGTATTAGTTCCCACAGCAACTCGCCTCGATAGCACCAGCTAGTGGTGCTAATGGTGGGCACTTGTTGACAAGTCTTAACGACTAAACATCCATAGCTAGAGCACAGCTCTTAACCTTAGGATCTTTAGAAGGTAAGCGAGGTTAACACGTGAAATCAGCGAGACTCAACTGTTATGTTGTTCTCTCAAACCCAGGTGTCGCCTCGTCACACTAACCGACCAACGAACACACATTCGCGATCTGAAAGTGCAGGATCCGCAGGAGCTCTAATGGATCCGTCAGGAGCTCGACGCCTCATTCCTATCATTCGTTCCTTCCTTGTAGGCTTTCATACCAATTGATATGGATCCAAATGCTACCTCTTGGTAGTATGGCCCTCTTCCGATGCCTTTTATTCTTCATACTCCTCTACCCGCCGAACCACAGAACCGCTACCTCTCGTCCCTGATCTTCTTCTCAGATTTCCTGCCTGCTTGACTATTGCTTGCGTGCCTGTTACCCCTCTTTTCTGGTATTATGACCAGCAACTGGCACACCATAAAGAATATTTGGCTGAAAAGAAGAACCGCCATAAACATCAAAATCTTCATGCAAAACCACGCTGTGAGCAGGTTTAAGCCACAGGAACAGGAAGGATCTTGTTGTTATAGCTGTTGTTCGCTTGGCTTTAGCTCGTCTTTCTCTTTCTCACTCGAGCGAGTCACCTTCCTTTCTCTCGTCTTCCGTCTATTGCTATTGAACAATATTCATTGCAAAATAGATAGGCTATGTCAATAGTCATCGCCTTGCTTTACTCAATAGGGCTTTTATAAGGAGAACAGTAATAGGTAAAGCTTCAGGTTTAAAGCTGGATAAGCAATTCACCGATTGAGAGGAGAGAGCGGGTAAGCAAAACTCATATCTTTTTGCTTTACAAGCGAGTGAAGTGAGGCCATAGATAGTCATTGCGTTGCGAAACGTCCTTTTTGGATCGAACATGTGACTAAACCCTATTCCCCGTTAGTGGAATAAGAGATTACTTGTGTTGTTTCGGTGCTTCGAGCCGAACGTGGATTGATTGAGTGGCTCATCCCGTTATACGTGACTCCTTTCACCTTGCCTGTAGTAATGCGTCCTTACCCTCCTTCGCTTATGACTCTAAATCAGGGGAAGGATCAGCAGCAGAAGTAGATGCGCTTGGAAATGATTAAGAAAGTAGGCTAGCATGAAGCATTGGTAGCGAATCCAAATGTCCGGTTCGGTGACTTTACTCTGTTTCCAGCTTTTCTTACTCGGCTTGAGTCGAAGGATGTTCCCGAAGGCTAATTCCTTTGGCTTAAGGTATGTAGTGCCTTGAAGTGAGCTCTGTTTTTCTCCCTCCCGCCCGCCTTAATTAAAGGTTTGGTTGGCTTCTCGTCTGATATCCGTGCTTTTCCGTTGTTTGATTTCATCAAACCGGTTTTTACCTTCTTTTGAGGTTTCTTTTCTGTAAGTTATCCAATCCGTGTATCGATCCCTACGTCGATTGATATCCCTGAGTTGGGGTTTTTTCGGTTAATAATATCTCCTGGCTAAACTCAATACCTAACGAGATTACTTGACTACATTTAGGGTGCTTCCCTCGCCATAAGTACGAGTCTAAGTGCTTTCTAACTGGTTGACTGATAAGACCTCGGAAGTGGGGACTCGAGACAAGCCGTGTAGCAGCAGAAAAGAGAACCAAGGCACGGAGAAGAGCAAGGATCAGAGCTCGGTTCGGGCACCCTTATATAAGGCCCTTGGTCGATTGATAGGCGAGATGGCCTTACTATACTAGTAAAGGGCGGTTCGGGCAATAACCATGAAGACTGGCTTACTATATTACATTACTTATTTCTTTTTTCTATTCTTATTAATTCCTCATTGTTTTGTGCTGGTAGATACTTAGAAATCTTCTCGCTTCTCTTTGCAGATCGTACACCGATCCAAGATGGACCGGCCCTCCCGCACAATGCTCTGTCCCCATTTAGCCGGGCTCCCTTTCCTCCCTATGCTCCGTCGGCTTCCATTTACGACCCCCTTCAAAGTATACTCTGCTTCGCCGACTGAGAATACCATCCTATTTTGTATGAGTTGAGAGTCAGATGAAAACCTCCTTAGGCTACTTCCTGATGCCCGGGTTGTGGGTAAGCAATAAATGGTCAGAGTAAAGTAACTCCCTCTCAACTACTTCTACCTTCCAAGCCAACCCCTGACTATATCCTTGGCTCATATCTGATTCAGAATTAAGAGGTATTGCTTCTTTGGTGATGGTCCATTGGAGTGTGCACTTCAAGCTCTAGCTGTAGTGGGGCTACCTTTCTATAGGAAAATTTGCTTTCAGCCTCAGAGACTTTCCAACCTTAAGAACCCCTTACCTTCTTCGGAAAATTTTGATGAAATTCGTAAATAAAGAGAAAAAAGTCTTCCTAGACGACTAGGCCACACAGATAGTGGTATCTTCATAGCATAGCCTTGCTTACTACCTAAAAATAACTAGTCGAGATTTAGAACTTTTTCAGGGTATCGAGAGCGTCGAATTCCGTAATCGGGTCAAGAGGAGGGGATATCACCGGGGCTGGGCGGATTGTCTTTCTTTGTAGGCGCGCGCCTTCTCCAGTTCCCCGCCCTGCTGCCTTACGGATTCTGTCTGTGACTCAATCTTCTTGTCCATAGCGACATCTTTCAGTATTATGATACTGAACATTTCACAGCCAGCAGGATAATAAAGAGAGCCCGCCGCTTCAGGTGATTCCCTTTTCCTACCACCCTACCCGAAAGCATTCTCTCTATCCGAAAGCCTACCATCGACACTGACTCAATGCAAGGGGAGGAGAGTCATTATTCAAGCCATGCTAGCATTCGTTCCCAGTCGACAAGAGAGAAGACGAAGTCTTTATTTTCCTTTATTCCCCCGGCCTTATAATAGGTAAAGCGATCAGATCATTTGCTTCTTGGTAGTGGCATACTACTAGGGGTAGGGGGTCAAGGTGCTCCAAGGCTTCATGTACAGGGGGACAGGAACTTAGATTAGCTGATTACTCGCTACGCCCCTTGCCTTTCTTACTGTACTGGATTTCCAGCTGCAATTGAATAAGAAAAGAAGTAGGACCATTTCATTTCTCGAAGGAGATGGGGACGTCGAGCTAGTGGCATAGATTGAGTATGAATCTTCTAGGACGAGTGAGCTTATTCAAGCACGAACCTTTGACATAATGGGAAGCCTTACTTTAGGGGGGTGTTGAGGAGACTCTTCTTCAGAGTAGCTCCCTTTAGCAAGAAGCTTGGATGCTGCTTCGTCTGCCTCGTATGTGTAGGAGAGGGCATTGCATTATAGCTTTTGGCAGCAGCTTTGTTCTTTCTTTTGCCTGCCAGCATGTTGCAGGTGTGTGTATCTTCGGTGGGCAGGTTATCGTCTTGCCCCTGTTCGTCATCTTGGATTACAAGTGACTGCATGAACTCCCCAAGACATATTGGTGGCCGGTTCACTACGGAGGAAGGTAGGGACGGAGAATTAGAGTACTTTGGCGAGTGAGGATTGGCCGAGGCAAAGCGGGAGCAGAAGCCTTTTTCTCCGTCCTTGCTTATGCTTAGAAGAAAGATGTTTGCGATTTCTATTAGTCACCCCTATCGAATGATTGATCTGATCAGACGCTTGCTTTTTCCCGCGTGCTTGTTCAATTGAATTTGTATTATTTCGAAAACTATGGATTTGGAGCCAATCAGGTATCACCGCGTGTCAAACTGTGTCAGGCGGGAGACAGAAGGAATATTCAGCGGATTCCTTTCCAATGAGAACTAGACACGCGTCCCATATCCCCATGTGCTTTGGGGAGCCGTTTGATCGGGGAGTGAGTAGTCAGGCTAATAGATAGGAAGAACTGCTTTGCTTTATGGAGGAAATGCTTGAATGAAGCTTGTGGTGTGTCCTTCGGTCCGTTCAAGTGGAGTGAGCAATCCTCGCGAAAGAAGCCTTTAATTAAGAGAGAGGGGTGATTCCCATACCATATAAGGGCAGAAGCACGAGTGGAACGCTTTCATGGCTTTATGGCTGTCTTCCTCTTTTTCTTTCAGCTGTGACTACTGGCATGTTTGAGCTTACTTGACCTGTCTTTCTTGCGTTATTTATGGAAGGCTGCCTTGAGTTTTTTATCCCTGCCTTGCTTTCTGCTTTTGGCACTAATGAGCTGAGCTTCCTTTACAACCGACTAAAGAAAGATAGGATTAATTCCTTATTCTTTAAGCCTTTATGAATTATGAAGAGCTAGCTGAGGACCCTTGCCACGCAAAGCACATTCGATTACCCATCGCCAAATACAACAAAGTCCAAAGAATGAAAAAGAGGATACAAAAGCTGGGGCACTATGAAGACGAAAGAATAGGGAGCCGTCTCATAACAGAAGACTTTGATTCACTCCTATATTAATTACTCCGATGAATTAGACTCTCACTCCCCTGAAAGGCACGGGTTCTTCGACACCATAACGGTCTACGTCAATATAAACACACTAATAGCGGAATACCTATCCCCATCAACTATGCCCTCATACCTTTACGTTGAAAAGAGAAGGAGAAATAAAGCCATTTTCTAGTTCATTTGAGAACCTTTACATCACCTGTAAGAGCCAGGCCCAGTTCCAGCCAGGCGAGCTCTTAGAGCGGGAAGGAATTCCGCTGTTGGATAATGTTAAATGTTCGCCAAAACCCCGTCTTTTTCGTCTCCCCCTAATTTCCATATAAAGGCAGTGGCATGAAATCAAAAATGCACCTCATTCATGCGGGTTTCCGTTTCCTTAGTTAAATCATTGGTCTCGAGATCTGGTTGCCTTGTGGATAGCCGCTGACAGTCTTTCCGCGCACAGGATGAAGAGGTAGGGAGAGAGAGGATCCCCCTGAGGTAAGCCTCGTGTAGGTTTGAATGAAAAAGTCTGAGTTCCGTTAACAAGTTTGGATCCGTACACATGTAATTAGCAGACGAGGAAGAAAATCCTATGTTCTTTAGTATGGTCTCAAGGAAGTCCCAATTCAGACTTAGCCTTTTCGATATCCAACTTGAGAAAAAGAAAACCTTCTTTGCCTTCGACCGGAAAGCAACTCTTGGATAATTTATATCTTATCTGATATAAGCCTGCCGGGGACGAAGGCGCCCTTACTATAAGGGGGGCAGGTTAAATCAGTTTGGGCATGATCTTTCTTAGACAGTTCGTTATAACAAAGGTTCTAATTTGATTTTGTACGCGACCTTACCCCCATATAATAAGGGCGGATGGGGCAGTATTGGTTAAGCGATTTCGGAGCTTGGGTTTTCGGAATGAGCACTAGGTGGCTAGTCTTGATCTGCTTTTCCCGTTATAAGCATAGGGCGTCTCGAAAGTTAGCTACATTTGAAAGCTGACGTCGGATACACTGATGCATAGTTGGCTAGCTAGCACAATTCTTTATCTAAGTCAGTTGTTTAGTCTCATGAGGTCAGCTCCTAGCGCCCCTGTCGCGGCGTTAGCAGTCGCTGGTGAATCATTACATCCCTTCAATTTTGAGTATGGCGCTTGCATTCTTAACTGTAAGGGTTGTTCCTCCCGGGGTAAATGTTTCGTAGGGGGGTAAGGAAGGTGCCGAGGTCTTAATAGAAAGGGGTTGATAGTCCCGTCTGCTAGGCTTTTCCGCCCGTTCCCTTCCATCTCGGGTTATTATCCTAAGGAGAAGATCTTCCCAGGCCTTTTTTGTCATATCTTTAAGGGAGCCGAGTTTTCTATTATAATGCCCTTCGCTCTTGGCCAGACGCCGGCGAGGAGTGGCGCCGGATGGATTCTCTGGGGTGGCCCTTAGATACATTAATCTGAACCCGGAGGAGCAAGGCAATGATAATTGCTAATGGCCTAGCACCCAGAAGCCTGCCCCAACCCAATCTTTTCAACCATCGTCTTAAGGCCTATTCTTCTGGTCTACCACCTGCAATGCCTTTCACTTCCCGGTTTGCATGATGAGCCCAAGACTCCTTGACGTCGCGGCTCCCCCATATAGTAAGCATGGTTTAGTCAATTCAACGTCCAGCGACATCAGATCTCAATCACTAAACCCCATGGTTCTGCCCTACTCTATTCATTCTGACCGCCTACTACATGCTCACTCGCTGCCCTACCCTAAGCCCTACAGTGACTTCAGTACCTTTAGAGCTAAGTCCACCGCCTTGGTTAAACGAGGGCAAATCATCGATTACCTATCCTTCCAGACACAGCCTAAAAGGTAAGAAATGCTCGGAACATGGCACCATTTTCCCTACTGGGGATTGCCGGGTCGAGAAAGGAATTACTATAATGCTCAATCTACCCTCTTATATATAATATCATTGTTGACTAATTCGCCCTTCCGCTTTTCTTTTGCAGATGTCGCGGAGTTTTTCTCGAGGATTCCATCACGCGTTGCTTATGGACATGACGACGATCCTGGGAGTAATAATGCAAATTTCGCGACTCAGATGATTTATCGCGCTGTGGCTAGCCTGGACCTTTCTTCGTCGGTCAGCCCTATGAAGTAAGGCCTTTGCTCCCAGTACTTATATCTGGTCAATGCCATTCTGGATTCCGCTGCCCTTTCCGGAATGAGCAGGGAGAACGTGGGGCACCTTGAGAACAGATGCAGGGAGGTGGAGGCTGTTCTTTACCGTCTCTACAGAGCTTACAAATTGACTGCCGGTGATTTGACACCATTCCAGGCAGCTGTTGATGCTTCTTCGACCCAGGTTGACAGGCTGCGTCGGGCTTTACAGGATAGCTCTCACCGGATGCTGACGCATTCTGCAGACCAGACCCGTAGATCAAGCAAGTCTCACCGTTTGCAGTCCCAGGTGAAGTCATTGATCCGGGACATAGCGCATTTGATGAAGAAATCGGCTTCTTCAGAGAGGAAGGCACGTGCTTCAGCGGAGGCCTTCTCTCAGTCTTCTGCTCGTACACGGGAGCTAAGGCCGTTACTAAGGTTTTGCACATATTGACCCAATACCGGGAAATTGAGCTAACCACCATTCCTTCACCGAAGTAGTTGACGACACAACAGCTAGATTGGCTTCTTTCGTTCGTTTCGTATAGTAAGGTGGTGGGGTAAGCTTCGCGCAAGAGCGCTAACAACTGCTTTGGAAGTTTCATCAGTGGATTCGACATATTCAACAACTGAATCAAAAGCAGCAACAAAGGCAGCATAATAAAATTAAGCCACGAAAGGAATTTATCCTCGAGTTGAGTTAGAATTCTCAAAGGAATGAGCTAAATTCTATTCAAGGGCTCCAGTTCCTCCAATGATTGGCAGGCCTAGCTACAAAGATTGGCCAGTCTTCGACTTATCTTATATTGAGTCCCAAACTTACATAAAAAAAGGGGGTTCATCATCTTCGAACTTTTATCTTTGAAGCTGGAGTTGCCAAAGAATCAGCATGTCGATTGGTAGACCTGTTGACATGGGTTAATTCCACATCAATTTCATCACACAGCTTCTGCACACAAGGGACTGATAAGGTGCTAGGGGCCTTGCCTTCAGTGCGAATGCCCCATCTGTCTGTCGAACAAAAAAATTGGAGTCACCAAGATGAACTTCATGATCTTCATTTCTTTAGCGATAGACAACCCTCTCGCTAAGGCCTCATATTCTGAACTGTTATTAGAGCATTGAAACTCCAATTTAAACGAGAAAGATGTTGACTCTCCTTTTGCTTTTGGTGATTTCAAAACTATTCCTGCACCACCTTCTTCCTTGGCTGTGGATGATTCATCAAAGTATAAGGTCCATTGCCCATCTTCTACTGTAGCAATAGCAATCTGTTTTATCTCAACAGGCATTTTTTCAGAAAGCTCGATAGGGTCTTTTGATGGGCTAGTAGATCTGCAAAAACTTGCCCTTTATTTTCTCGCTTTGGCTTTGGGAGTGACACATTCTATGTCAAATTCTGACAGCTGTAACAACCATCGCGCTGTCCTTCCCGATGGGGCTGGCCTTGACAGCAAGTACCCTATCGGATTAGCCCCCACAACCAACTTTCTCTTGTGGGCCAGCATATAATGTCTGAACTTTTGGGCATATATAAATATGTAAGCGCTAAACAATTTTTCTCTGCTTTAGTGTATCTAGCTGAAGCTTCTTTGAGAATTCTACTAGCATAGTAGATAGTTGGCTTTTCTTGACCATTTTTATCATCCGCACTATTCCGATAAGCATTATCATTGATCATATAGCTGAAGTTCCTTACCTGCTATTGGAGCCATCATCACTGGGGCCTTCGCTAAGGTCTCCTTGATTTTCGCAAAGCAAAGGCTTGCCGATGTCCCATTTGTACTCCACCTTTTTCTTTAGCAATTCCATAAGAGGGGCCGATAAGGCAGCTAACCCTGGTAAGAACCTTCTCAAATAGGAAGCTTTTCCTAAAAATGACTTCAACTCTTTCGCTGAGGGGCATATCGAGCACTGCTTTTGCTTTAGCTGGGTCTACATTCATGCCTTGTCGATTCACCAAATAACCGAGCAATTTCCCGGAGGGTCTGGGATCGATTGAAAGTCTACGATTACCGGTCTCCTCTCCTACTTCTCTTTCCCCAATAGCCCCCCTCCTTTTCCTCTCCAATCAAATCAAACTGGGCTGGGATCTTCCGATTGATAATCTGTCCTGTGACAGAGATCACGAATGCCTGAAAAGCGCCGGAAAAGCCAATTTCAATTGACCTTTATTTCTAAAAAATGGAACCTCGAACCTGTAGTTTTCAAGTAATGAGTCTGATGAGTTCACCCTTAGTCTACCCCACTTTCTTCCCCTTTTCCTGATCGTCATTGGTCCTTGTTATGAAAGGAGGACTTTCCATTCATCATCCGGTCGGGCAGCCTCCGATCAATAACAGATTCGGGGACTACTTTCTCGGTAACTCTATTGGGTTACCTACTCAATAACGGATTTGGGGACTAATCGCTTAGGTTCTAATACTAGGCTAGGGGATCCTTCGCTGCTAGCTTTAGCTTTCTTTGAGTGATGCGGAGGGGCAAAAAGCCTATTCAAAAAAAAAAGCAGAGAATTTCACCAGAAGACGATTGATTTTCCGATCCGATCCGAAAAATCGGCTGACTGCCCCAGTCCGTCCGAACAGGCCAGGCGATTTGGTGGGGTGGAGTTGCTTCACTGCTTCATTAACTTCCTCTGCTCTGAATTTCCTCAGTAGCAAACCTATACTATTCATTTCAGTTGCAACTTTGCTTCGAACACATCTTTTCACTGTCATCAACAGATGGATTACTTTATAACTTGTGACAATTTCTTCTAATTCTGGATCTGCTCACAAGCAGCTTTTGCCATCCAATCTGCACAAAAATTAGCCTCTCTCTCTACTCGCTAGGGAGACCCGGCTCAGCCTTTTGGCTATCAGTCGTTGAGGTATAAAACCCTATTAGGTTACCGGTTACCTTTTCCCACTCGCACTCATTATTTCCTCTTATCTTAAATAGGGTCCTCGTACGCTATATACTCTTTGCCGATTCTACTCTTGAAAGCGGCTAGGTCTAATCGATCGGGCTTGAACAAGGGGCGAGGAACCTCAGCCGCTTCGATAACATTCTCACCAACACAGCTTTTTTTTACTTCCAAAGTCTGCCTAATTGTCTACGAACTGAGGCATAATGAAATGAGGGGATAAGTTGTTGGTTTGACTCGGACAAAGCTAGACCTCATATCCAAAGATAGGGGATCCCCAATTCGACACACACTTAAGATACAGATTGATTGGTCTGCGTAGATGTGGTCAAGAAAACCGCGATACTAGCACCATGAGAAAAGCCAGATCGGGATGACAGGTGAGATCGTCCAAGCAAAAGAAAAGTTCTGCCTTCGCTCAAAGAGTTCATCTTGCATCGATATAATTGCGTAGTGGGCATCACCGAAAGGCGAGAATGGCAAACCAATATCATATACAAAAATTATCTACACGAGAGCAAACCAAACCTCTCCTTGAGCAATCTTAGGCGCATTGCCTTTATAGCGAGGTCCCCCGTCTTCAATCTACGGACCTGTAATCTTCTTTACTTATCACTCTCTTCGAGTTCTCCGAAACTAGAATTTATGCTGGCTTTCGTCGGTCTCCTATCCTGTCTCGAAAGGACCACGTACCAGTCTAATTCTATAACAAAGGGGCATAGGGGATAAGAGGGAGAACTTTCATATCTAACTACGAGGGGCACGAAGGGTATAAGAAGAAGTGACGGAGAAGTCGTTTACTGATTAGCTGCTTTCACGTGGAAAGATGTCGCTGCTCTTAGGTGCCGCTCTTGCTGGTGTTGTTGGAATAAGCGCTGCTATTGAAGACGGTCTTAGATAAGGAGCTGCTAAAGCAACTGCCAAATAACTTTCCTGTTGCTGCTACATAACCGCTCTTGTCGCGAAAAAAAGGGTTGCAGCTTCTTGGAAGACCTACCTGAGCGAAGACCAAAGATTAAAGAGATTGTGAGTCGAATGAGGGAACATTTCTCAGTCACCCAGAAGGAAGAGTGGTTGAACCCCCCATGTATCAGATGCCCATTTGAGACTAGATTCGCCCTCCGCACACCTGCTGACACCTTTCGAACCAGATATTGGCCGACCCGAGCTTCGCTCACCTCACTTAGCAGTAGACTGAATGTAGATTGTCTCTACGTCGACTATCTCTCATTACCTAGCGGTAATGAGAGATATATACTTAACTATCGTTTGCCTACTTTCGGACCGACACTATGCGCTCAGTCCAATCCTCTTTCCTGATCAGTCAACTGAGCTTCGCTCTTCTCTCCCGGTCGCGAGAGCAGATCTCGCCTTATTTTAAATGGGGTTCAAGCAACCAACACCTATATCAGACTACCCTTTACATATGCCCTCGGACTCTTGAAGCGAGGACCAAGCGCACTCTACCCTTTACTCCAAACCGCTGCTTCTAAATAAGTTAGGTATTTTCCTTAAGCTGAGAGATAGGCCCTTTCCTTTCTTTATCTTCCTGTAGATCCTTAGATCGAAGATCGACAAGAGAGATTTAGGCTAAAACTCGAAAGTACGTACGTTGGTAAGGGAGCGCGGAAGCACAAGCACTTAAATTAAAAAAGCAAGAAAGTAAGGGATGGTGCGGAAGCACGTAAGCATCCCGAGCAAGATAGATAGATCTTCCGTTTTGGTGCGGACGCTGAACAAAAGCGTTCGCGATCCTCTCCTAAGACGAGTAAAATAAGCGAGTAGGAAGGAGAATCGATCATTTACGGTAGGCTGCTTCTTCGCAATCAGTCCGTCATGACTGATCGTCCATGCTTACACGCAGGAGCGCTCACAGACTCTCGCTCGTTCACCCGCGCCTAAGGCAAAGGGCAAAGAGAGAGGGCTAAACGAAGTCCCGAGAATGAGCCCGATTCTTGCGAATCCCCTTCTTCCTTTAATGAAATAGTGCCGGCGCAGAAAGAAAGAAGGTCAAACTTGTGCGCAAAGGGCGCTATCGGCATCTGTTTCCTAGACTAGGCGTCAGGTCCAGTGGTGATAGGCCGTTCTTCATTTAGGGAAAGAGCTAGGCGAACTGTACTTCGTTCCGTTCTTGCTTATCCCGCCCACCGCCCTTCCCCTCGAAAGAGCGCCATACTCGCGAGTCTCCCAGCCTCGCTTCTGGTTGGGAGACTCAGGAGCCCGGGCCTGGGGTTCAGTTCATCGCGCCCCTTTCCAGTTCTCTTTATTTGGATAGAATAAGTACAAATCTAATCTAGGAGTTTGCGAAGGTCAGCAGCTCGATTCCTCGCGCCTTCTTCCAATTCGTTCCTACCTCGTAGAATTCCCAGATTTTCGACGTCCCTATAAAAAAAAGCCATTCTATGTATCGTAGCAGGGCGTGTTCTTTCTATTTCTACTGACAGCTTCTTTTGTTGTAGGCCGTTTACCGTTACCGAGTGTCTAATGGGGCGGTTTGAGTTCTAAGCCGATTTCAAGGCGGGGGAGGTCTTATCGATCAGTGGATGTTCCGGTTTTTTGTGTGCTTCCAGGTCTTCGAGGTACCATTTTGGTTACAGGAGGAATGATTCCATTTCAACTGGTTCCGCCACCGGAGCTTAAGTTGTTTAAGTTAATTCCGAAGCAGGAACATTAGAGTTTCGCTTAAGGAAGACAGACTCCGTAAAATATTAGTTTTTCTTACTCATACCAGAGTGGAGGAGCGATCTCTTTCTCTTTCGCTCAAAGATGGAAATTATTCAGGTTTTGCATAGCTTCCCAAGCGCCCGGGGCTGCACTCCTTCCCTGAGATCCACCACGGTTACCACGAGGACTGGCCAACCCCAAAGATCAAACTGCTGCTTTTTTTGAAAATAGTCATTAGAGGTCTTTCCTTTTCATTTATCATTATATATATATTCCTTACTTCAGTTCAGGTCATTACTGAATTAAGGAGATCGAGAAGCATAACGTATCTTTTATACCTCAGAAAGAAGCTCGTTGATGGGGAGAGCAGTTCTCTCGGTCAAGTGTCTTAGATCACAGAGTTTGCTTTTCTCTCGTTCACGTTGATAGCGCGGGTTCAGTTCAAGCCCGGGATCCTTACTTTGAATCAAATCTCTTTCTCAGCTGCGGCCTAGCCTTCTATCTGTCTTCTAGAAAAGAGTCAGTTCAATAAATAGATACTTGAGAATTTGAGTTTTTTTGTTTTTCATTTTTTTTTAAAGTAAAACAAAAAACAAAACTTCTCTCTTATTCTTCTATTAGGAATCTATGTGATCGAGACAGCCGCCCCCTATCTTAACTGGATCACGACTCATAGAATCTATTCCTACTTGGAGGGGGAGCTAGACTACCTTTGGTCGAGAAGTCAACTAACTTCTAGTTCTTTCCACACCCCGCCCCGTAGAGGTAAATTGACCTGTGAATGCGGTGCGGGCCACTGCTTTCCCTTTCACTCGAAACAAGAGTTCTGTGCCAAGCATGAAGATTGAATCATAAGAAGTGGACCATATTCTAATACTAGAAATGCCATAACTCTCTTTCTGAATGTCTCGACTTTCTTTCTCAAACCACCGTTCGGAAATAGCTTAAATTAATGGTAGAGCGGAAATCGCTTCTTCTTTTCTTTCGCCTGAAACGACTTTTCTAAGAAAGATCCGAGTAAACAACCTTTGAGCTGAGGTAATATTAAATAAAAAGGGTTAGCGTTGCGTTCCTTGAGTATGTTTCTGCCCTAAAGAAAGAGTATAGTGCTCGTTTTGATAAGAGTATGGAATACTATCTGCTGGAAAGTTTTCAACGTCCACCTTATTCAATTCAAAAACGGGAATTTCTTTAAGCCAAGGCATTTTTTAGTTTCAGTTTCGTTTTCGTGGGAAGAAGAAAAGAAGAAGGGGCTTACCGCATCTACCTTCTCATCGCCGCGGGCTACTTACCGCACCCTCCTTCCCATCCCGGTAATCAAGGAGAGAATAAGCATAAGAAAGTGTCAAGTCATCTTCTTTCGCGTAAAGAGAAACTGTCTTCTCTTCTACATCAAGGAGAAGAATAAGAATCCGCAATTGATCAACCTTCCTTCTATTCCATTTCTACGGATCAAGGTTCGAGCTCTTCAAATCAATCCAATCAGTTGTAAGCGATTAGAAACTCGAGGGGGCGCCTCTTATGTCCGGTAATCGGGTTTGTTTGGCAGGGGGAAAGCGAGACGTATCTTGCTAGGCAAGGACCGGTTCGAATGCGCTAGGACGGGACTCAACACTCCATTTCTCATTTCTCATAGAAGGATATGAAATAAAGCAAGGGGATAATGTATTGAATTATTATTTCAAGACGGGTTGGTGGTATAAAAATATTCCGTTTTTCTCCAGGGAGCACATTTCCTGTACCAGATATGAAATATCTTCCTGTAGTGAGTGGACTCTCGGGGAAGAAATGTTCATAATTTCGCCCGGGCTCAGGAAGCGAGCAAGAAGTTCAAAGCGAAATTGGAAGGTATTCAAAGGCAAAGGCCACAGAAGAACGTTTTATAGAAACTGGATGAGCTAAGCACCTTCTTTGATCACTTAAGAAAATAGGTTTCCATCGGCCCATATAGTAAGGGGTGAGAAGACATTCCAATACGATCTGGAACGAAATGAGAATCCCCCGATCAATAGGGATCGGTACTCTCCAATCAATGGTCCTAAGTCAAGATTCAGCGCATGTCTAATCAAAGGAAAGTTATTAAATGAAAATCTTTCATCTAGAATCTATAGGGTCACGAGAAATGGGCCTTATGCATATGGGCGTGGCCCTCACGAAACGGCCCGGGTGCCAATGAAGTGTGCACGACCCGTGTAACATGGGCTAGCGCGCCTCTACTCCCCTTAACTAAATCTCCAGGCCTGCCAAAGACTGCTCACTGGAGAAATAGGTTATGAAAGTCTAATAATTGAATAGCGGAACTACTTAAGCTGGTTGTGCAAAGTTTGTTTTTTTCATACAGGCAGCGTGGTTATAGTACTCAGATTGTGCCAGCTTCGTACTGCATTGGCGGAATTGCTCTACACTCTATAAATGGAGGCTCGATAAGTGTCTTGTCCGTGTCCCTTCATCAAATTCTTTGAAAAGAAATTTAGTAATAGGCTATGGATGCTGCAAACAGGCTTTCTGCAATTGATGCAGAAATGGGGCAACTTCAAAATGAAATTCAAGAGCCCTGAATAGTCATTGGTTGAGTGCTAAACTTCTTTTTGAGAAGTGTTAGAACAATGGATCCTGCAAGGAAAGAAGCGCGCATTGGCGCTGCCAGAGAGAACATAAGGGATTTGATTTGGAGAGGAGGCAGCAGCGGGAGGAGCAGCAAGCACTCATTGTGCGGGCTGTCACCCCCTTTCTAAGGGAGGCACCGGGAAGACTAGAAGACGGAGTCGACTCTTTTTCGTTTTAGAAGGTTTAAATAAGTGTCTGTAGACGCAAAGTAGTGTGTTTTAATCTATGGTCTTCTTTGTCTTTTTTTAGTGGGGATCTACTCCGATGCTTACTGGAGATAGACTCCTATCTATGCTAACTATCTTTCTTTGTTTGATTCCCTTTTCCACTACCAAGTCGGAAAAAGAAGTCAGACTAGCGCGAGGGTACTCTTCGTCATCTCGCAAGTTGAAAAGACTGATCGCCGTTTACACCAAGGTGACCACTTGACTTGTGGCTCGCTCAGGGTAGTGTCTTGGGTTTTGATCTTCATTATTGATCTCCTGAGGAGAGAACTCAGACCTCGTGGGGCCTATATAGGTATTCACCAATCCAGCTAGATTCGATTTTCTTGAATGGTCTTGTGTTGTATCCGCGCACGTTCGGCAGTTTCTTGCGTATTGTAATTGGTATTACAGAGCTGAGATGAATGATCAGGGCTCTGGGGAATTTTTATAGTATCTCGATGCCCCAGTCGTTTGTACTAAGTGGTGGATCTCTGAACAATATCCTGCCTTAGTCAGGCTTTCCTTAGTCTGGAAGGTCTACGACTTGGTGCGCAGGTTTCATTCTGTTTCTGGATGCCTGGAATTCTTTGTCTAGCTCCGGAGCAACCCTCCTATGGATTTCTGTTGGGTGGTACCTGTGGTGCATCATTTCTTGTGGCAGCGAGGGGATGTGAGCAGCCCTTGCTGGTGGTCGGGGAGTTGTGTGTCCTGGGGTGACATTTTCATTCCTTGACTCCGCTCCTCCTTCCACACATTAGATATTCAAGGTAAAAATGCGCATTTGAGGCCCTGGGGTTCGGTTCCTCTTCCGGGCTCGGTTATGGACGGGACGAGAGGCTTACAACTCACTTTAGGAATCTGCATTTATATTATAGACCGGTTGGATCACTTCGCGAATCCTGTTCATCCGGCTTCCCATATCCCATACCACGAGTTCGGTGAGAGACTGCTGCCAACCCAACCCCTTCTGCTCTGGAAGTTGATTTTCCTCATTTGCTATGGTTCAGGAAGGCCTCTCGGGAAAGGAATCTTAAGAAGAATCTATCTGCTCTACACGAATTCCCATCGTCATCTGCTTTTTCTTTCGAATAGGCTTTTTGCCCCTTTCCGCGTCGGATTCTTTTGAAAGGTTTTGAACCGACTCCAATCTATAATGGCATAAACTGAAAAGGAAGTGACAATGGGCGTCATGCCAAGCCTGCTTTGGTGGAAGTAGGACCTATCGAAGTCGGAACTAGCATATCTCTTTCCTAATCAGACAAGCACAACAAAGCATCTCCGACAACTAAATATTCTTTCCACGGATTCCCGCTTTTTCTTCTTCCCTTTTGGCTCGGGGCACGATAAGGACTCAAAGGCCAAAGGGATGAAATGAAAAGGCGAAAGTAAGGATATCATTTCATTTTGGAAAAGTAGGGTATAAGAAAAAGAAATGAATTCAATATCTCCGGAGGTCAATCTGAACCTATATCTTACCCTTCGCAAGTCTAATTTCTTCTAGATTGCTCGGTAGTAGTTTATTTAGAGAGATTATAAATAGTGCCTAATTCATCTTTCTATTTGTATGTCCCAATTCGGTGTAAAAAGCGGTCCCGTCCCTCTCCTGTTACCGGTAATCCGATGTATGTGGTTGTCTATAAGCTGAAGATGGTCAAGGAAGCTCTTCAAGCCTGGAAGTGTAAGCCTGAGGACCAAGTCCATAAGAGTAAGTAAACTACTGTACTCCCAGAGGGGGGCTTTATATAAAAAATTATTTATTTGTTATATTTGATTATATTATGTTTCACATAGTATAATACCGGTCGAGGTCCTGGTCTGTAGGATCAGATATCATTATAATCTGTACCAAAAGTATGGTTATAGTGGTATTTGAATGCTCTTTAGATTAGCATTAAAACCAACTAATGGCAGGGGGTGTTGGAACACCTCCATCCTGGAGTTCGCTAGGAACTTTTCTGTTCCTGTCTCGTCGGGTAGTCCGTATCAAGAGAAATCTTGATATTTCCTACTTACCTCTTTAACTCAGTGAATGATGGTGCAAATCATCATTCATGTATGTTTTCCGTCTTACACAAGACGTAGACCAACACACTAGAGAAATCTAGTGCTGGGGATAAGAGCGGTGGACGTGGAGGGTTTTCAAAGATGTAAATCTTAGATACCTTCTAAATCCTATGACATCATTACTGGTGTCATACTGTTTATAATAAATAAATACAAAGTTCATTTGCGTGTTCTTTGTATCAGTCCATATCTACCAAGTAATGCAGTTTATTCTGTGTTACCTTCGAAACATATAAGTTATATGGTAATATTGTAATAAATAATGTAATTATTCCTATAATAACTTATGGTCTACCTTAAGTGTATATTAATATAGGGATGTTAATCCTTTATTATATATACATCTAATAGGTGGTCGAAGGCAGTTTAGTATTCTAGTCTCTCCTGAGAAGTGAGAAATCTCAGGGAGTCAAAGAATCCTCCAGAATAAGACTACTGGCGTCGCTAATTAGAATTACTCACTTCACATTTGGATGAATAAACCGGAGCGAACAAGGCAGCATCCGTACGCTTTCCCTTTCGGGATAGGGACTAGCCTTTGTTCACGACCTACTTGCCCTAGACTACCTTACTAGTTATCTCTTTTTTCTATTTCCTGCATCGGAGACTGGAAATGTCTTACGTGATTCAATCCCTATTTTGCTTTTCTTTCTAAAGAGTTCCGGTTCAATATCCTTTTATAAGAGAAGAAAGCTGTTAGCAATTCAATCAGTAAGCGCTCTTGTTGTAATATCCGTTGTTCTTGGTCTTGTTGGAATAAGCGCTGCTAGTCTTTTAGGGTTGGTTTGGCCGCTTGAAGTCTTACAGTTAATCCAATGAATCTTATAGTATAAGAATATGGCATCGAAAAGGAATTGATTGCTGCAGGCCAACTCGGAATAGAATAGGCTCGTCAGGGTCTGACAGGCAACTCGTGCGGGGGCACGTGAATCAGAAAAGCAAAATTCCTAAGCTAGATAGCTTTATTTATTGTTCTACCGAGTCGGATTATCAATCATCTTTTTGTCGCTGGATAAAAGGCCAAATAGCCTAAGAGTGTCTCACGCACCAAGCTGGAACAAGAGCCAATTCCAATTGCATGTGTTAACCCATAGTGACATCGAGGATTGGAAAAAAGGAGTATGAATCTGAAAAAGCAAGCTCTGACTCGGCTAGAAGGGTGGTGGGAGGTAAGAATCAACGAACTGAGCGCAAGGCAAGAATCCACTCCGTTAGCTTGGAGTTTTCTTGCAGCTAGCACTTAGCCCCTTGCTTGTTGGCTTCGTCGCCCAATTCCCCTTACTATATGGGGGTAAGCTCTGAGAGCAACTAAAGACCAGAAAGCAGCTTTTCCAGGACCAGTGGGAGGGGAAGGAAGTTCGGCAGCAGATAGGGCAGGAAGTACAAATGGAAGAGACTGAGACAGAGATGAACCGGGTCAGAACAGAGGAAGCAAACAAGGCTAGCTCACGAAAGAAAGCCTTGCAACTACGCTATATATTGATATTGCATATTGCAACTGCGCTAATAAGGGCACATCAGCTTTCTCTGTATGGCTATTATGGAGTAGCACTGATCGACAGGAAGAGCTCCAATTATTAGACGGAAAAGAAGATGCAAAAGCTTTCGCACTTACTCGCATACACTCTTTTTATCTGTATTTGGTACTCTATGGTTGTCTCATTAGTTAATAGTAGAGCTCAGCTGGACTAAGCGAGGCAGTACTCTGAGCCATATCCGGTATGCTAATAGGTCTTAGACCACATGTACCCTGACCTACTATGTTCCTGTGAAAGATTGCCACTAGGCGAATAGGTCGATTACCTTTACCCGTACATAGCCTTTCCTGCTCTATCTCCAGTAAGCGCCGTATTCCTCTTTCTTGGTATGAGCGAGATAAGGACTAAGCTATACTGGTACACTACACTGAAACTAACAACTCTACTTCGGTACATGAGTTACATCTCTTTAAGGTTCCCATCGATTAACCACTAATTGCTTCCAACCTAACTTCGATATGGAACTGCCGTTTACAACTCTTTGATCCGGGTGGTATTCGTGGGTCACATTGAGAACCACGGGAGATCGCTCTAAAGGAAAGGTAGGCTCTTAAGTCGGCTAGAGACACCTTCGGAGGTGGAAGAGTTCCAGAGGTCAGTTATGAACTGGCAAAACAACACTCGGTTACCAACAAAGCCTAACAGAGTGGCAGTTCTCGTAGCTCCTATCAAACGATAGGTGGTCCCATAAGGTCACAGCATTACTACTGCCGGATTGGCTTTCTTTTAGTTGCTATACCGGTGTAGAAGAGAATATAAGGTACCTCCATGATTGGACACAAGACCAACCAATACAATAGTAGTGGAATGCCATTTCTCGAGCTTTCCATCGAACGATAGGAAAACTCAGAGGGTCAGATCAACCCATTAGGGTTTGTTTCGTGATATGATGCTTGATAGCCTAGAAGATTGGACATTGGAACTATAGAACAAAGAATGGAAATCGGATTCCGTAACCCGCTTTACACTGAACTTATCCGATACCAGCCTCTCTCACTATTGGTACTTAAGCGGCATATCTCATCTTGGTTGGGAGGTGAACTCAGTCAGTCTATTCCTAAGAATATAAGTTCAGTCTTATTCTTATGCTCATGATCCATCAATAGATCATGAGCATAAGACTCTTCATCTTTTTTATTAACTTCGTTTTTGTTTTTTCCAGCTACATATGCTAATAGTGCTAGATATGCATTTTGTTATGCTTTTTGCACCTATTTGAATATAAAAGAAAAGAAAAGATTAAAAAACTAAAAAAGAGCAATCAAACTCCAGCTTTCGCGCAGCTCAATCCGTTGCCTGTTCCCTCACTGCTGATCTACGACCACCCTTCCCCAATGGATCTCTTTCCTCCTTTGAAACCAATAGAAGTTCACTGACCTTCCCTGTAAAAGGGTTAGTATGGGAAGAAAGTCTGCTCTTTCCTTTCTTGTGTCCCCCGTAGGGGAACTAATGAAGAGGGGGCCCCGGTTAGTAATGCCCTTCGGCTTATCCAACGCCCCAAGTACCTTCATGCGGCTTATGACCCAGGTCCTACGACCTTATATCGGACGGTTCGCCGTCGTATACTTCGACGACATTCTATTCTGGTCTATAGCCCCACTCGTGAAGCACATATCGACCACTGACGACAGGTTTGCATCACCCTACGACAACACAGTCTCTATGCGAACCTCAAATTGGAGTTCTTCCAGCGCACCGTTGTGTTCTTAGGATTCGTCCTAACACCTGAGGGGATGACCCTCGACCCTGCCAAGGTTCAGGCCATAGTAGAGTGGCCCATCCCTCAAACCGTCCACGACGTTAGGAGCTTCCACGGCCTAGCTACCTTATATAGAATAGAAGGTTTATCAAGAACTTTAGCACCCTCGCACACTTACTGACTGCATGAAACAAGGACCTTTCGAATGGACCAAAATGGCCACTCGAGCTTTCGACGAGATCAAGGCACGCATCTCTCAGGCCCCAGTCCTTCGGTTACCCGATTTCAATAAGGTCTTTGAGGTATCGTGCGACCGATTGGAGGCGTCCTTAGCCAACCCATCGCCTTCTTTAGCGAAAAGTTGAACCAGGCTCGGCTCCACCTACGATAAAGAATTCTACGCCGTAGTACAATCCTTAAGGCACTGGAGACACTATCTCCTACCCAGTTTGTTTTGTACTCGGATCACGCGGCCCTACGATACCTTAACTCCCAGCAGAAGCTAAGTTCTCGACCCTCCCATTCAGATCCCCTTCAGTCTTCCCCTCCTGGGGTTAGTGGGCTGGCACAAACACTGGAAAAAAATAGCGCCGGTATGTATTCTTGTCATCAGCCACTTGCTCGACCATTCATTTACGGAGCTATTTTTAGAAATAGGAATAGTTTCTCGCTATATGAGCGGGAAAGTTCAACGATCCAAAGATGCCTTCTCGAGCTAAAAGCTCGTTTATTCATTTTGCCACTATATGAGAATGAAATGAAAAGCCTACTCTTGCATGTTCCATTCGTGCATCTGCTGCTTCCTTATCTTTCTAGTTGCTCCGTTCCAGAGCAGTCCTGACTATGATGTAGTTTAGGGAATAATAATAACTGAAAGAAGAGAAAGTGCCATAGTGAGAATGAGGACCGCTATGTAGCCATGGTGACTCAAGTCAAAGTACTAGGAATAGCACTATATGGATTGCTAACACTTGTTACTTGACCAAATCACAACAAAAAAGAAATAGTGGAAGTCACATGGGATTTATCTAACTAAAGCCAAGCTAAGCTAACGGGGGGGACCCAACATAATCTCTGGCATATGGGCGACGGCTAAGCTTCGTTTTATGGCGGTTCAAGCTAGCACCCGTTTCAGCATATCATCTCGCTTGATTCCAAATCCATAAGAGCTTGATCACTAGAAGGGTCCCAAGCATATCGAGAGGAAATGATGCATCCAATGCAAACGAGAGATATATAATAATAATATATATTATTATATTCTAATAATAATATTCTAATAATAATATAATATATAATAATATATATATTATTATTATTATATATTGATTGGCAGAGCCAAAGTAGTGCTTCATGAGCGAGGCGGCATCTCTTTTCAGCCTGATTTTAGTTTTTTTGTGCTTCATAAGGTTGGAGCTGGTTTTTCACCAAAAACAAAGTGTAGTTCTCTTCTGCACAACTTGTACATTTGAAAGGAAGAACTTCGATTTATGGAGAGATGAATGCGCATAAGGTCGGATTCCATAATGTATCAACTAGAAAAATGGACTGATAAAACATGAGCCGGGTATGATTACATACAAAATGCATCATTTCTTTTTCCTTATTTTTCTCCCCAACTCCACCTCCCATAGTTGGAGTCCCCCTCCGATGGTTCATGCTTCCCCCATCCACAGGGTTGTTCCAAAGAGCCATAGGTAAGGTATGAGCCTGATCTTCTTTTTAGGAATAGGAATAAAAGCGGCACCTCTAATAAAGAGGATTCACACGCTAGCCCTTTTTTAATATAGCAGTCTCCACCATGGTTCTCAGATTGATTTTTCTAGGTGAATTTCATGGATTGAGGGCAATGGTAATCACGAGCTAGATAAGGAGGGAAGCCGCCAGGCTTTAGTAGATTGCGGACGAGCCCAGGCGTATAGACGTCAGACGTGCGGGTGGAGGACGCTTAGGAGGTAGCGGGGCAATAGTGACCTCATTTGAACCAGACAATGGGACATTGTGGGCCATTAGAGGAAGCTTGATCTCAATGAATAAGAATTTCTCATTATCATTTTCCGGTTGTGTGGGGCCGCCACAGCTACTCTGTCACTAGAATACCAATTGTGGGGTGAAGTGGTGTATGGGCAGGAGGAAAATAAGCCGCTGGTAATGGTAATACAGTGGGAGATAGGCTTGGAGCTTAGAAGTAAGGATTGGGGGCGAAGCCCCCCTTACTAATAATAATAAGCTGGGGGAAACCCGGGAATAACCTCAGCGTACCAAGGCTGAGGCCTCAATCCAATTCTGGCAATTCTATCTCTTTATTTATAGGCGTCGATGCTGAGCTAAAGGAACTTGAAGCCCAAGTTCACACTGTCAATTTCATCACCAGAGCTCCATATGAATCTGATGATGGAGAACAAACTCGCCTGGAAGCCCTGCTAGATGGCTTAGTCCAATCAGCACGCCGGCGAGTCGAGGCGGAAAGACGGGCCATATATATGGAAGCCCGTACAACTGAACTTGAAAGACATGTTGTCTACTTGGAAAGACAAGTAAGACGACTGCGTCGTGCCTTAGATGCAACCTCGGCAGAACTCCAAAGATATAAACAACGGGGATCCCGATCTGCCCGCTCGTCAAGCCCGCCAAGATGGGAGCCATACCCTGCGGCCTATGACGAAGTCCCATTCCCACCGGGATCCCAAATCCTTGGGCGATTCCCATTATATAAGGGATACGGGAGTGCAGCCGCCTAAGAAATTAAGCTCGCGCGCTTCCGCCAGGAGGTTCGGAATAAATTGACCTCATAGGCTGTTCAGCTCATCCGCCTACTCAAATAGGGGGCGGGAGAGCGCTGCTGTGGTACAAGTTGTTACCAGAAAACAGTATCACACTATTTGCACAGCTGCAAAACCTATTCCTCGGCGTCGAGCAGCGATGCAGCCTTGCCGGGAGTCTGATAAACTCCCATAATGCTGATCGCAAAATCAGTTTGCAGCTAGGGGCATAGTTATAGGTAGTTAGAGAGAACCATTTTCTCTCTAACTATATTGTAACTACTACCCCGCCCCATAATGATACATGTGTGTATTATTATAGAGGACCTTAGGTCCTTCTACATTAGACAGTTTCCGAAAGGTTTCTGTTCTATATATTTATAGATCAACTAAGTGCCATCCTTCGTCTCATATTGAAATGAGCCGACTAGGCGAGTTCAACTGATTCAATCAGAATCACTGATCTCGCCTGCAATCAAACATATGCCTGATCACAGAGTTAGGACCTGCCTCCAGACCATCCTGACTTATCGATGATCTTAAGACAGATAACCCAGTTAAACTGGAGTCTAATAATATTAGACTACAATCGACTAAACTCGCCTACTTGATCCATCTCAATGGTGGATCAGAGGATGGCACTTTCCCTATTCCATTAAAGAATGAATGGGAATTGATCTGAGGGTCTCTTTCCATCTCTATTTTCGCTAAACTTTGAAGCTTTCATGAAGCCGACCTTAACAGAAATCTCTTCTTCGTAGATGGAAGATCCGGTGAATCAATTTAATTAGATGCCGCTTACCGGTGCTTGTCCCCAATATCTCTATAGGGCGAAGGTCAAGACCAAGACATTGGGTATTCTGAATCTGACCGCACTTCCCTCAGGTCGAACGGCTATCGATCCTGGCCCGATGAGAAAAGGGTTGAACTCATGCTTGCCTTAACCTAATCTACTTGGATCCCGGATTCAATTCCATTAAGGCATTCATTCCCTTCATGTAAAGGAAGAGTTCAACAGAAGTCATCTCTCTGATACTGGCTGTTCTTTCTACCCTTTTTGGCTTCTTTCATCAAAGATAGGTGTGAGCTTATTTTCTCGCTAAACCCGTCTCTGATCTTCTCTACTGTTTTGGCTGCTTTCTTTCATATGGGTGTAAGGTTCCTAATGTTCTAACTCAGAAAGTCTAGTCGTTCTATCTTCCTGACCCTGGGAAATTCCCAACATCTGAACAAGGAGTCGGAACTAGGCCCCTAGGAGCTCTCTGATACTATCTGTCCTGCCTCTCAGTTGAGCTTCTTTCTGACCTAGGAGACAGGGAATTACTTCTGCTAGCTCCCATTCTTGATCTAGGACCCCTACCGTAACCTGTTCTGAGATCTTTCTCCGAGACAAGGAAACCCGCCTCTCTTGCTTTGCTTGACTTCCCGTCAATTTACTGAATATGAACCTCTGCTGTGAATCCTGACTCTGGAACCCCAGGAGTCGAACAGGTCAAGAAATTGAGCGGGAAGAGCTGGAAAAGGAGGGTCGGATTTCTTGGCCTGAGGCAGATGGAATGCTGACTGTGCTGTACAAGTCTGGCTTGCCTAGCTCCTCACACTTTCGGAAACCCTGCAAATTGCGTAATGTCATAAAGGAGCTACTTTCATTCCCGAGATCCGCTAAGCCAAAAGACCTTTTTCTGGTAGATGCAGGAAAGAAAGATCAGGTTCTAAAACGTTAAAGGAAGCCGCAGTTTAAGTTTTAAAGAGCTGATCTACTCCTACAGTTCGCCTTCAGCTCACCTTGGATACTCCAAGCCTCTTCTTTTTTGAGGATTAATAATAAAAAGTATTAAACCGGTATTCTCCGATCTCCGAATGCTTAATTTCCCTCTCCAAGCATTTCAATGGTAGTGGTCCACTTCTCCTTCAGTCTGCCCTGAAGAATGAACCCCTGTCCGAAACTCTCGTTTTGCCGGTATACTGTGATACTGGCAGAAGGTATAGCGAAAAAGACAGTTTTGAATTGACCGGAACAAGGCCCCGCAGAAGGTGGATGAGGACCCTTTTCCTAAGGTGGGGATGAACGTTGCTAGAGCAAATATCCAGCCCACCAGGACTCGGCCACTTGGGGAAGGAAGACTAACTCAGCCTTGGGATCCAGCCAGACCACGCAAAAGGGTGCAGTTCCTGGAAGATCCCCAGCAGCAAACGAGGTCTGGGTATGGGCATGACCAAGACCCAGAAAAGGAGATTGCAAAGAAGGAGACAGGCTGAGAGACTGGCGAAGGAAGAGAAAGAAAAGGTACAAGAGGAGCAAAAGGGACGAGCGAAACAAGAAAAAACTAAGGGCTTGGTAAAGAGGTGGGTTAGGAAGGATTGGAAGGGTGAAACAGAGGACTACATCGACCGCTCCAAAAGGCACTGAAAGCAAGGGGGTCAAATTTGGCTCACTGCCCGACAGGGTGAGCATAAACATGGCATTCACCTTGCCACTCACTTTTGGTGCCAAGTCAGGGCAGCCTGGTGTAATGGATGGGGACGTCATTGAAGTTGAGGAAAACTGTCCGGAGATCGGGATAGCGTCGGTCGAAGAGACCATGAGACCGACTGACAGTGAGGAGCAAGATGATGAGTCAGCAAAGATAGTTCTGACTAAGCCATCCGAAGGTATGAGCCAACACCTGAGACCACTGTATATTTCTGCACACTTCGATGGCAAACCACTACCAAGGGTTCTGGTCGACAACGGGGCAGCAGTAAACGTCTTGCCAGCGTCGGTTATGAGAAAGATTGGAAAGCAGCAGTACTTAAGTGAAGGCCGACAGGCGTTTCAAGAAGTGCAAAAGAGAAGGATGTTTCAAGAACTGACAAGGCCGTCGTGTGTTGGACTGGGGGGCAACGGCCAGGTAAGCGCGACAAGCGAGCCAAATGGATCAACATAAAAAGGAATTTAGTCTATCGGCCATTGAGAAGGTGAGGAGATATGTGCGGGAAGACATGGTGACTCTCTCATCGGCCGAGTGTATATTTGAAGATGAGACGAAGGTCATATATGACCTTTCTTACTTTGAAGGAGTTCAGGGACTGTTTTGCCTGGAACTACCATGAAATGCCTGGCCTGAATAGAGGTGGAACACCGCCTCCCAATTAAAGAAGGCTATCGACCATACAAGCAACCCAAAAGAAGGATGGCTCCGGATGTGGTCCACAAAGTCAAAGTGGAAATCGAGCGTTTATTAAAGGGAGGATTCATTAGAACAGCCAGGTATGTAAAGTGGTTATCCAATATCGTCCCGGTAATCAAGAAGAATGGCAAGTTGAGGGTATGCGTCGATTTTCGAAAGATGAATGACGCAAGGCGATCCTACATCGATAGTTATTCCTTCCTATAGAAGAGAGTTTGGAATGCTTTCTGCTTAAAAGAGGCCGAAGCCCTTCACCCCAGAACTAATAATGGAATGGTAATCCAACTGATTGACGACGGCTGCTTAAGACCGGAATTTCTCTAAGGTTTAACAGGATTCGCTAATAATTATATATTCAATAGAATAGAACAGGTGAAGCAAAGAGCTTCGGTCAAAAGCATCTACCACACACTCAATCCAATGAGCAAGCACATAAGCATGGATTCTCTTACCATATTCAATTACGCAATCAGGTTGCTTTTTAAAGCAAATACATATAGAGAGATGCACAGATTCTTTATGTCTATTAGAGGATCACCCGCACTAGCAGTTCGGTTTGAATAATAAAGTGTTAAGTGAGTCTTCCTGGAACAGAAGATTCGCCACATCTTTGAATAGCAACATCTTTCTTATTACAGCACAAACCACCAACGACTAATTGAATAAGAGAGGAAGAGGTTTCGCAGCTAAGAGATACATAAGGCCAAGGTTGCTTGCTATTGATGTAGCGCCTTTCTTTGAGTATGGTGTATATATAAAGTCTAAGAAGTTCCTTTTTACAAACCTTTCTTTCATTTGGTGGTATCGTATAGTTGATCACGGCTGCTTTTGCCGGAATGATCTTGCCGTGCCGCTATTACCCTACACGAAGAGAGTCGATGTGAAAACCGAAAGAAAGGTAATGGGATACTCCATCGATACAGATTACCGACCCCTCCCTTCAGGTTTCCACACTACCAAATCGCTATTATTGACCAGAATCTCCGTTTGATTGATGAGGGGCCTCATTAATAAGTGGGAAGCCAATTTCCATAAAGGCAAGGGGGTAAAGTAAATAAGGGGGAAGAAGAGAGAATCGTTGGTTCCTTATAGTCATTTCTCTTTTTTATCGTGACAACTCTTGTTCCCCACCCTTTTAGCGTTCTGGGGCCCTATATATATAATATATAGTAAACCTTCTTCCACCTCCGAAGGATGGAGGGGGTATACAGCGAAAGAAGGGCCGAAGGGCTCATCCTGGGTTACTGAAGAGTCGTCCGACTGCTCGGTGACCGAATCAGAGAGGTTTTTACCGCATTCTCTCCTCTCGGACTGATCATCTTGCTGCAACAAAGCAAGCTTAGGAATGAATCTCATGGAAATTTAGGTCTCTGTCCGCTTGGAAGATTCTTCTTTCCTCTTCGGTGAAAGAGGGGGGAGAAAGAATTATAAAAGGAGAGAAGATTTCGTCCACCAAGCGGGACAGAGTGCGACCCCTAAGCAATTGGAGGTTCTCGCTCATCTCTTGGGGGTCCATATTATCTGAAAACTTTTCCTGTTTCATTAGCATAGCTAAATTGGAATAGGATGAATCAGCGTCAGGAAAAGTAAGTAAGCTCCCCCTTGCCTTGATTGAATTTGGCTTCGCTGCGCCCTGAATCAATCAATAAGCTTATTGATTTGATTCATCCCATTTCATTTGGGCGAGAGGGTGACACAGTCACCTGGGCTACGGATTTGTCGGTTGGTTGATTCTCGAAATCACCTCTTCTCTTGAGAAAAAAAGGCCCTCAGGTCCCGACCCAAAAATGAATAGGAAGCGGGGCGAGGGTCTTTCATTAAAGGAGGGTGGAGCTTTGTTCTGGGGCGCCGCCTTGCGCAACTTTGGAAAGGAGAGAATTTAAGAAAGTCACTCTCTCCACAAAGGAAAAATCTCCATTTTTGATCGGAATACGGATGAGATCAGAAAGGCGGCAAACAATGCAAGAAATAGTTTCTCGAACTTAACAAAAGTTTAATGAGTGTTGCAAACCCTCGAGAAACCATTGGAAGAATTCAGAGTTAGAACCCAATGTTATTAGATCTTGTAATAGCTCTTGTAAGAAGACAAGATTCGCCTCTTCTTCGTCGAAGAGAGAGAATCTCACTATCTCAAAGAGAGTGACCCTATGCGGGTCCGGGAGAATTAAAGGGAGTGTGCTTGGATATGACCAGATATATTTGCTCACAAAGTGCTTCATAGAACATTTCATTGACATCAAGATTGACATCCGGAATGCCCAAATCCAATAGGTCAGGCAAAGCGGCGAATCCACTTGGGTCGGAAACCGCTTCTGGGGAAGCGACCATCGGTCCCACTTCTTCTACTTGGAGGACCGCGGGGGGAGCCACCGGGGTCTCCGCCTCTATTTGTGGGGCTCCCGGGTTGACCGGAGGGTTTGATGATGATTCCCCCGTTTCCAAATTGGTTCGCTTATTGGGGAAGTCAATAAGCTCATCTTCCCTTGGTCGTTTCCCAAGGGGCTTAGCCGACCGAGGTCCTATCCTTCCCTGTAATGAGACGAAGGAAGCGAAGCGGGCTTCTTGTCTTGCCTCGAGCCCATAGGGACAGGTACTGCTCTGGACTAGGATGGTGCTGCTCTGCTTAAAACTAGGCTAGGAAATGGGCCTAACTCCATTCGCTGATGAACCCTTAACCTCTGGCGGTATGCTTGGTGACGTGTGCCGTCTACTCTGCTGGAGTGCATACACTAGGGCTATCAAACTGAGCAGTTTCTCCTGTCCACTATGGCTTCAGTAAAAACTAGACTTTGTCTTGCACACTGAGGAGTTGCTTTTAAAGCGAGCGAGTAGTCTTTGCCAAAGTGATAGCTTGAGCTGTAATGGAATTTACTATTACATCCAAGCTATCTTTCCAAAGTAACCAAATTCTACCAGAATTATAATTGTGCAAGAAGGACCAGTTTGGAAAAACTAAAGGTTTTTTAACTATTTAAAAATTTATGGTATTTGTTGACCCTTGTTTCAACAAGACAAACAAGGTCAATGTGGAGCCTTGAGATCAGTTGCCTAACACTATTTTGTTAGTTTTAGGGGAATACCATACCTTATGTTCCAGACAAGAAGTTTAACCATTAGGCTAAAATAGGAGGGTGATTACTGACCTCCAGCTCCTCAATGCCAACACTGAGGTTACCTTGAATACCCTTCTTAGTCTTCTTCCTCCCTGTCTTCTGTTGCTGGTTAATGTTCCTCATTATAGCCATAGCTTGATCTGCTGCTGCTCTTAATTTCTTTGGAGAAATCTGATGCACACTGTCAGTTAAAGTATCCAGTTTCATTCCATCCTTTGCTGCTTTTGCATTGGTAGGGGCTTTCTTCTTCTGCATTTGAGCTCAATTCACCTTCTTCCTTCTCTTTGCTTCCTTCAGATCACTCGTTCTCGGCTCGTTCAGTAGTTCCACCCATAAAGTGTTGAGTATATCTTTCCCCCGTTCCTTTACCGTACCGCTGTTTCCGTGTCTATTTTGAGAAAAAATCTTACCATGGTCAATGCTCAGCCGCCTAATTTACCACGTCTTGCTCGTAGCGATGCCGATTCCTCTAGCGGCTCAATCGTATGAGATCAATCCTTTCGGTTGAATGTCCTATGGCCCGCACCGGCAACCTTTTGTACTCTTATTCATAAGCTATTCCATCCTTACTTGGACTAATTTGTAGTTGTCTACCTTGATGATATAGTTGTCTATAGCCAAACCTTGGAAGAACATGTAGGGCATCTACAGATTGTGTTCAAGGTGTTACGGGAGAATGAGCTCTATGTAAAGAAGGACACTTTTGCAAAAGAAGAAGTCCACTTCCTTGGTCACATCATCAAGGATGGAAAGCTATCAATGGACGAGAGCAAGGTGCGAGCAATCAAAGAATGGGAACCGCCCGCCAAAGTCCCAGAATTGAGATCATTCCTTGGAATCTGGCAAATCAAACAACCAGTCAGTCTTCCGGTTCTTCCGATCCTATTAGTCAGCCCTATCAGCAAGTGGGACCAAGGGCTTGCATGAAAATATTCTTCTTTCTTGTAAGAGTATTCTTCTTTCTTGTATGACCTGTACCGACTTGATAGCCCAGGTGAGGCAAGTAAGGAAGCTAACCCAAGCAAGCCAAGCCCTAAATCCGCTTACTGCAATTGGCCGATTTGACTGTCGAACGGAGCCCTATTCCGAAAGGAAGGACTGAGCGGAAAGGACTACCGACGGCATTAGTTTGTAAACTCGCATTTACAACACCTCGGCGAGGAAATGTGAGAAGTGAGACTATTTCGTTGGAAGAAGAGGGGGTACGGAAAAAGCCAAATCGAGATGAATGGAAGATGCCTATTGCGGGTCTGGTCCCTGCTTCCTCACATTGATCGATTACATGGTGTTAAGCAATTGAGATCGACCTTTCTCATGCAATTGAATGCTCCAAGCGATCAGTCCATGACTTCCTTTGTTGGCTCCTACTCTACCAGACGGTGACCGGCTCAATAGAGCACCTTTGGGCGCTGGCTTTTCGAAACCAAGTTAGGGAATCAGTGACCAACAGCTTGAGAAAGCATTCAAAAAAGTTTCATCTCTTACGATAAACACTGAATTGGATTAGCCCCTGCAGGAATGGAACCTACAAACAAGGTTAGTAATAACTATTATAACTTCAACATTCTATTTATTATTATATATGTAATTATTCTTGAAACTCTATTTATGTAATTTTCTATTAAATTATTCTCTTATATCGTTCGTGCCCACATTGGTCACGAGACTCTCTTCCAGGAATAGAAGAGTTGACCTAAAAAGATTAAGTAATAAGAATTAAAAAGAGGAAAGCGATTTAATGCACTCCTTACCTGAGGTCAACTCAACGAGATGGCATTCCGTTGCGGCCCTACTGGTGAGACAGACCTTGACAGTCAGGGAACCACCCAATTGAGACTCTTTTGTTTGGCAAAACAATCGTCGATAGCCGGTGAGCTGGAGAAAGCTTGACTCGAATAACTGGTCTGAGTAAGGGTGATAGACCAATCCTATCATCACCACGAGGTGAGGAAGACAAAAACGCGAAGCCAGCCTGTCCTTCGGAACTTTTGGGAATAAGAGTCCTAAGTTCGGGCCAATGCTTTCTTTCTTTCGTCAGGCTTTGACTTGAAATAGTTGCCTTCCTCCTTCGTACGCCAGCTTATTCCGTCCGTCGAATCATCAGTAAGGCTTTCTGTCTTTCATCTAAATTCAATCTCCATTCTCCATACCGGCCGATAGTGGAATGAGCCTCTGGGTGATCCCTGCCATCAATTGATTGCTGTTTCGGACCATCCAATCTTTCCCGTGCTGCTTGCAATCCCGTTTTCTTGAACAATGGAACTGCACTCCCTTCAAATCGAGATTAGAAATCTCTCTCATTCTTCGATCCGTTCCGAACAACCCAATGAACGGGAAAGCGACTTGACAAAGAGAATTCATTCCCGAACTGAACAGATCGAATCCGGAGATTCTTTTGGAACAAACTCGCGGAATGAACACTCCTTGATTGGTATACCGGTCTTGGAAGAAGGCATAGCGGCGTTTATTGGCAATATGCGCCGTAGCCTGATCGGATTGATTGAAACAAGATTCTGGGAAGGGATGGGACTGTTGGGAAGGCAGAAGCGAGCCATCCTCTATCCATCAGGAGTCAACTACAGACTTCGAGGTTTGGAACCCGCCGTATACTTTTTAGACTCTTAAAGCTGGCCGTAATAGATCGATAGCAAGAAAGAACCTTATCCACCCCCAGCCCCAGCCTATGTAAGTGAAGTTTAGTTTAGCTGCTCTTCGGCTTTCGAGAACAGGGCGTACTAGTTGTTGAGAGCGAACACTAAGGAACTACCTGACTTCTAAAGAGGACGAACTACTCTAAGTATAAGCGAAGACTATGAGCCATAGACTAGGCTAGAGACTGAGAGCTCTATGGGATCCATGCTATCTATCTACTAAGTTAGCTACATAGGCCAGAGACTTATCTACCTTTGCCTACCTTAGTACCATAGGAATAGAAAAAAGGGGTGGACAACCACCTACTCTGATCTAAGGCTACCTCAAATCAAAGTGTTTATCCAACTATGGAATTAGCCTAACGAGTTTAGCGGCTACTCGTATTGCCCCCGTTGGATACAACTAGTCAGACATTTTGACCCTTTTTGAACTGTGCGGCTACCGACGATCAATAGGTATTGAAAATCACTATGCTTAGGCTTAAGGCGGGACGAACAGCCCCCTCCTTTTTTGTTCTGCGGCTACTATAGTATAGATAGAGGCTCACATCTCAGCTATAGCTACCCAACTCTAAGAACAGGTAGGTCCGAAATCAAAGGAGAGACAGGTGTAACCGCGCTTCCTAGGGATGCTTACTCATTCTTAAAGAAGGTTAATCCGAATCTTCGAAAGAGTTTGAGTCTTTCTCGGGTCTTTTGTTCCCTGGGCAGAGGGGCCTCCTGCTTAGACTCAACAAATCTAAATGTCCTCACTGAAGGTTGAGTTGCAAAATCCTTGTATTGGACGTTTAGGCCAGAAAAGCGAGCCGGCTGGAAAGACTAGGGTTTTTGCAAAGGTCGATTCCATAAGGCAGGGGATCTTTGGTCCCATGCACGAATGGTTAGCCGGGCGGCTGTTGTCTACTTATTTATTGATGCTTCGGCCAAACGGCTCCCGAGCTGCAGGTACTACGCATTCCTGGCTCGGCCCCGTCCGTCCGACGCTCAGTCAATTTGAGAGAGTTTCCAATCCCAACCGGTGCGAAAGTGATCTCTATTCCTCATTGCATTCAGGTACCGCGGTCAGTCCTCCTCTCCCTCCTGGCCAACGTTGCTCTACTGCAAAAAAAGGTAGGTGCAAGAAAAAAAGGCACAAATTCTTATTACAACCTTCGCCCTTTCATTGTTCTAGAGAGATGCATGCTCCTAGATAAGAAAAATGAGTTCTGTTATGGGAATAATTAGGTTGGGCTTCTCCCGCCCACACCCGTGAATTCGTAGGTGGGTCAAGCCTGAGCTGGAACAATCCTCTTGAATTAACATATTCTCCGCTTTATCCGTCCCATCCCAATCGACCCTTCTCGAATGCTATAATGAGGAGTCCTTAGGTGGGATCCCTTTTGCGGGTTGAATGCTCAAAGCCCTTCACTCTCATCGGATGCCTAGAGGTCTTTCTGCTTCTTGGATTGGTTTAGTGGGTGGGGGTATAAGAAAATTCCTATTGCTCCAGCACTCGGAGTAGTTTAGTTAGTTGTAAATAGCAAAAAACGTCATTCCCAGTGCTTTATCGCAGTCGAAAAAAACAAACGACTGCCTCTATCCGCCCCTATAAGTGAGTAAGGGGGAGGTGCCATTCGAGTGACATTCAAGCGGGTTTGAATACGTTGTCTTTTTGGAGTGGCATCTGGGCGGGCCTATCCCTTCTCCCTCGATCCCTCAACCCTCGGGTTGGCTCAGTGAGCAAGCGGGTGAACTCTGATCCCGAAAAAATGATAGATATCAGGTTAGAACCACCAGTCAGATAAGGGGAAAAATCCTCATCAAGCATAACGGCTTTTCTCACTAAGACATGACCTCCTGTTCAGGCTAATCAATCCATTAGCGTAGATTAAGAGATTGGCTCGTTGATCTTTGATTCGAGAGTCTTCCCGGCTGGCCTATATAGTTGAACCCCTGAGCGCTAATCCATCAAGATCGTAGCTAAGAGAGATGCTCCCCGGCTATCCACTTCTCGTAGTAATCAAGCTCGGTCGGACTGAGACTGAGGGACTGCTGGCCCGATGGTTTTCGAGTTGCCTAAAGGCTGCGTGCCCTCCTCGACTGGGAGACCTACGATCAGAAAGAATATAAGGTTACTAAATGCTGGAAGTTCCCTTCTTTCAGGCTGCCAACTCAGCGCTGCTTAGCCTTTAAACTCTGTTGCCGTTAGTTTAGATGAAGCGACTTCGGAATTCAATCGAATGGGATCCCTCCCCTCAACTGTTTCGTAGGCTCCTCTCTTCGAGTGGCATTGACCTTTTCTCGCTAATAAATGAGATAAGGTGATTTTGAAATCATACAGTCTATTCGTTCTCTCTTCCTCTGACCGTACTCCCCAAGCTAAACGAGATGTTCCACAAACATCTTACTTGAAGCTCTGTGTAGACGAAGAGACAACTCTTTGAACTAGAAAGAAGGTACCGGCAGTACCTAGACAGATGAAGAAGTACCTGAACATGGCTCAAATTCCACCCACATCCCTGGATAAGGGGTCTCTCAGTCTGGTCTGTTTCCAATAGAGCTCTTCCCGGAATTTGTATTTGTTTTTTTGGTATATATCTCGTTCAAGGTAGGAGATTGCCCTTATATGCTCTTCGAGAAGTAGCGGCTATTTCAGAAGCTTAGAATGCTACCTTAACTTGTGTTCATGCAAGCGCTACTCCGAAGGTTCACTCTGGTTGTCATCATAGGATTGAAGGGTTCAGCAAATTGTCCGGGTTGGTTCATTTGTCTTCCTAGTCTATCTCATACCGCCATCCATCCTTGGCCTAGTCCCGGATCACTACTAATAGCCACCACACGAACTCGAGACGAGAAGGGGGCTCGGGTGTCCTAAAAACGAGGGATTTGAAAGGAAAAAGTCTGCTCTTACCGGTACTTGTTTGAAGCATGTGACTTGTATCAGACGAGTTAGCCCTACTTCAGATAACGGATTCGGTAGGATGAAGCCCCGGGCTTTGACCATGTCTTCTTCAGAATAACTCTTTACTTAAAAATTTCGTAAGCAAAAAATAGGACATAAAATGGTGAGTAGAATCAGGCGCAGCAGACTTTCCGTCAGACTTGACGTGCTTCACAAATTCCTTTCTGTTGGTTCTTCCCGGGCGTAGAGACAGACAATCCCATGTGTGTGGGTCCCAAGAATTCTCAATCTTTCTCTATGAAGAGAATGAGGTGGAATTGCCAAGACAAGAAGCAGGATCAAAGCTTTTTCTAAGAAATGTTTTGGACATCATTAGAGTCCATCGACCAGAAGTCTTCCTTTTTGCTTGAGACGAAGGTAGGAAATCTAAGGCAAAGGTCCTAAGAAAACTACTTATTCAACAGGAGCAAAGAGAACAAAAGCAAGAACTCTCCCTCGGGGGACTGAACTCCCTTAATCCATGCCCTTCCTCCAAGACCGCTTATTCTGCTCTCTCTTATAGTTGTTCATTTCTGATGAACTTCTTCCCATTCAAGCATTCGTTCTGAGTCGGCAAGGGGAAGAAGACTTTCTTCTTTTTTGTTTGCAAGCATTCCGGAAGATTCGTTAGCTAATTCAATTCATCTACGCTACGAGATTGATTCTATTCTTTTTATTAAAAATCTTTGGGCAGGCCTTACGACTGCTACGCTTAGCTCTGCTACTCCTGGACTGGCCATCTCTCAATCAAAAGTAGCCGCCCCTCTTTGATTGTGCACAGCCCCTACCACGAGCACAGGGCTGATCAAGGCCCCATGCCTGGACTAAGAAATCCTTACCGGTCTATCCACCTAACAGGTACACACACGGTATAACTACCAAGAATTGGCACTTGGTACTCAAGACCCTTTAAAGCCAGCCAGTCATAAACCTCCCACATGAGGCCAAATCTTACCAATGTTGGATCGGTCGTATCTGACTTCCATGATCGATTCACAACTGGCGACTCAAAGAAAGATTGGATGGATACGCCTGGCGACCATGCCGAAGCAGCGGAAACGAGGCAATAGATAGCCAATCCAAAATTCTCGTAAGTGATGCTCGAAATCACTGATGTACGGAAGTAGACTAGAATCTCGGAACCAAGCTCAAGGCGGCACGTTCCGGTACTGCCCATACAATCTTGTCCAGTAAGCTGCTAGAAAGATCAAGTGCAATTGATTGGTAGAGACAATACCTTAAATTGCTGATCGGGTACCTTCAGACCATATCTGATCATCTCGCTCGGGCTTAGAAGACGGTTAAAGAATATATGACTGGATGGTACCAGTTCTGACCCATAGTTACTGCTCTCTCATAACACTTCATGAAATACCAAAGCAAACAAATATATTTCATTTTGTCTGCTTGATACACCAATCCGTTGTTACAACAGGACAGCTCACTAATTCCTGAGTGTAACATCTGGAAATAAGGTAATCGTATAATACCAATTACAATAGCTCTACCACTAAATACCTACTCCGGAACTGTGTGTAGTCCCGAAAGTCCGTCCAGTCACTTGAAAGTAATACAATCAAGTGGTGGACACAACCCATAGGGTCTTTAGTACATCTCAAAAGAAATGAACTAAAGAGACCCTATGGGACGGGGATTTAGAGGAAACCACCTCCGATCTAATATCAGTAGGTAGTTAATATTTACAAACTATTGCAACTTGTTAACCAGTGATAACATGTTATCACTTAAACGGTATAACCACGACTCTTATGTCTAGAGTATACCTGCTGACCGCACACCATATTAACCTACGATGTAGCAGCACAAGAAGAGGTCAAGAAGAATGATAACCTAAGATATACTTTGCAGCAACTGATATCTATGCACTTCAGCACCATACATTGGTGCCTAGGCACTGACTCACTGCTGCCAAGCTAAACCTTGGTCAAGTAAATTGCGAATCAATTTAAATAAAGAGAACAAAACCACCTAAGTGGCTGAACTCCAATTGAAAAAGAAAAGCAACCCCAACTAAGTTATCAAACGAAACTGTATAAACAGTCTTTGATTAACTACGTTACCAATGGCAACATTCTTAACTTGTTTCTTCCTTTAACTTAAGACCTATCTAACCCATCATTAGATCCCAGGCAAAATGCCTTAGGAAGTAATCTGGACCAATACAGACTAGAAATATTCAAGTCTAATATTTGAAAGAACTTCGTTCATTCCTACCATTTGATGGTAGAATAAGAAGAAAGTCCTTCCAGAGAGGCATCCACCTGAAAATCTTGTTGTGAGAAAATCAGGCGAATATAATATTAGGGATGTGTATCACAGAATTAGTCATAGATGAGAACATCTAAATGTAATCATCTTAAGTACAAGAATAACTCATACATTAAGAACAAGAAAAAATAGACTTTAACTAACTCATCAATGCAATCATCACCACACAACATAGTTGGCGATGATGAGCAGACATAATCTGAAGACACCCTAATCTAGTTAAGAAAGTAAAGATAGGTAGGTTATGCTAGTCTTTGTATATACCTCCACAATAATTGTGTGGTATAAACAAAAGATTTTGACATTCGCCTCACCTACACACCTCTTCTACACGCAGATAGACTGCATGTGAGGTTCTTTGGTCACCTGTCAAAGGCCACTTAGAGTAAATTAGAGCAACTCATCATATCTTTTTTTTTATTGCCTTAATGATGAGAAGGGTTTTACCATACCATACTATACCCGACTTAGAACTTCTTACCTGTTTGCTAAGAAGGTATATGAGTTGAAACGTAAGTCAGGAAGTTTATTTATGTCACTGTATTTAAAAACAGTGTTCCTCCTATCTCATGACATGAGATATGGAGGTGTAAAACGAGATCCGCAATGTTTACCTATATTCGTCTCCTTGACCAGATCAGGGTATCCCAGGATTATACCCGGTTATCATCGAAAGTTAATTCTTAAAGGTGATGATCATGCTGATGTCTTAGTTAAGTTTTATTTGTCATTATTTTCTGTGTATAGGATTGTTCTTATACCAGATAACATCTAAAAAAAAGTTATTGTAAGTTTAGGTTGAGATGATCAACTAGGTGCCATCCATCGACCCACCACGCTCAGGGTCGTCTAGGCGAGTTTAACTGATCTCATTTAAGATCCAGCTAAAACTCCGGAGGATGCTTCTAAATGTTCATCTTAGTTGGTGTAACTGGAGATGAAGTTTAGGTTTGAAATAGGTGCAAAAATGCACGCCCTCGCCCTTGTCAGGCGATTAGGCAGGCCTATTAAGGACCTCTACTCGGTTGCATCCTGGTGTGACCCCCCTCTTTAAGTATCAGAGTAGGTACTACCTATGATCTGAGCTTATACGGACTTGGCGCATCACGGTGTGACACCGTTTAGATACCATCATCCGTGGTCCCGATCATTGCCATCTGCCTTTGACCTTCTAAGAAGTCGGGATGGTTAGTTGGTAGGTTTGGGTCTATATAGTCGAACACTTTACAGAGTGTTCAGATTCTATACAGATCCTCTCCGACCCCTTCAAGGTATGCATATACCATAAGATATTATGTTATTTAATACCTGTATGGTGGTATTCGGATATCACACTATATGTGACTGAGTTTGGAAACGTTCACCGTAAAGGTGATGTCCCAGCTATAGTTATAGGCTGAGATACAGTTAAAACTGTCGGCTTCCATTCCAGGCTCATGTAGGTTGATACCTTCTTATGCTACCTGCATCGTATTAGATAGATAACACCTTATCGGAGTTATGTATTATTTTAAGGTGTACTGGCATTGATCCAGACCTGTAGAGTTTGTTGTTCCTTATTTGGTGATTAATGGCTAGATATGAATCAACTAATTATGTTTTAGCTGAATCTTATCAAGATTAGTTAATGGCAGGGGGTGTTGGAACACTCCCACTCTGGACAGTCGCTAGAAATCTAGTAACTACGATAGGATGGGTTATCTTAACAGATAATCTACCTGTAACTCAGTTAATACAATGTCATATGTCATATGGTGTTACATACACCTTGTACCACTTGTGGCACTTAGTGCTGGGGTAAGGGAATGGATTATGGATAGTGAGTAATCACATGTCTATCACAACGGTAGGCACAATCACTACACATAGTGTTTGCGAACTATGTATAGTGACCAAACATCCATTAGTCATCTTTTGGTGATCATCCTTTTCGGGAAGTGCTAGAAAATACTCTAGTCTGTCAATAAGAACTGATAGCTCTTATTGATAGGGTTAAGGTATTGTCCAGATATAAGACTAAAAGTCTCTGAACAAGGGCATAAAGCTCGTAACAGTAAAGGCAGATCTAGGATCTGATTATAAGGCGAAGGATTCCTAGTAAGGCACGCAAATGCCGCACTAAGAATTCTATGACCATTGCTGGCCATAGGTAGTAGAACCACGGTCCTACGCCCTATCCCTTTTACTCCAGCACGAAAGTGTCTTGGATGTGTAGTGTGTGAGTACACACCCGGTTTAACCACCCTGGATTCAAGGTAAAGTTCCTAACTTGAGTGGAAGTCTGCGTGCGATTAAGTTCACACTGCATCCTTCACCCGAGACATTTTTTGTTTCTTATATCAGTAGTCTGCTTTACACATAGCTAGACTGCTGACACTTTGTGCTGGGGTACAGGGAATAAAATATTAGGGCGTGATTTATCACCTATTCTGCTAGTCTTACAGCTGGTGGAATAGATTTAATAGATAAGATATTTGCGTGTCTTATCTATTAACCTAATATCTTATAAGTCGATTTTATAATCTATCTTCAAGTTAGAAGGCTCTACTGTTCTTAGTCTGCTTGAAAGAATTGATGATCCTTTCGGCAGAGTAAGGTACCAACCCAGATATAAGACTTCTCCTGTTTTATTATCTTAATAATAGTATAGAATTCGAATTGAAGGAATCAAGTTCTCAAGAAGGTTTCTTTCAAATTACTTTTACTTAGGCAGTAATGAATATCCCTCTTTCTTCTCCGGACGTCTAGAGATAGAAAAAAGGCTGAAAATTGCTTTTATTTGTATTTGTTTCCAAAGAATCCTGCCCCTATACATACCTAAACCTAATGCCTTATCCCGGCGAGAGTTCTTTTCACATGAGAAAGCCAGTGACTTTTCAATCTATGTTTAGGGCTGATGGCTGATCACGTGGGCAAAAAAAAAGGGCTTGCATAAGAGACTTAAAGGCTTGAAAGGAAAGGGAACTCAATACTTAGCTCAACGGTTCGGACCTCACCATCCAAGATAAAAAAAGACTCAATTGGATAGGCTTACTACTCGTTTTAAAAAGAGGGCTCTCTAACTGACACTCCAACTTAAACACCAGGCGATAATTGGGCACCTGGCGATTTCTTCTTCTCTCTCTGTCCGCACATAAAAGGATTCAACCAATCGGGTCAACAAGCCCCTTCACTTCAGTATCTACAGATGCTAGGCACCATCCGATTACAGTTAATGATCGAAGATATGATGACTTATGTCACATTTTACGTCATCGATGCTATCACCTCAACCGGGACGTCTTTCACTTACCCTTACTATAGTAAAGTAAGGGCCTATCTAAGTAAGGTAGGGGACTGGACAAGACTTGACTTGGACTAGACTTGACTAGCGATACGGTTAGCAGCTATCAAGCTGCTACATATACCTATTGGGCAGGAAACGGTTCAAAGAAAGGGATAAAGATAAAAAATGGAAAGAAAGAGTCAATACACAACGAAATCTTTCTGACGTTTCATCGTGCAGATGGAAGGAATATGGAAAGGGAGACTGTCAGTAGGAGGATAATAAATGTATCTTTGATTGTGTAACTGTGATTGTAGCAAAAGAGAAGCATGAAGACCTGATTGCAGGGGCCGAGTTTAAAAAAAAAAAAAAAAAAGAAACCAAACGCTTCGAAACGCGGAAACAAGAAACGGAAGAAGGCTTTAATAAATAAGGGCAATGGAGGACGGAACCCCACTTCGACTCACCAAGGAAAAGGCCTCTTTCAATCAAATTACTGTGACATCCTTTATTATTATTATGAAGTGATATAGATCAATGCCTGGACTGGGGGAGGGGGGCCTTTGCCCCCCGGGAAAACGTTTGCGGATGCGACCATGAATCGAAGCAGGTCGAAACCGAAACACTGAATCGAACCAGGCGACGGACAAAGCGTTAACGTCGACCGGGATGGCCAGGCCCCGGTTCCCAGGGTTAGGGTATTCCCTATGTTGAGCCTACTCAGATCAGAACTCAACTTGTTGATTCTCTTTCGTCTATCGGCCGGCCGGCTTTAAGCAACCTTCGCATTTCCTGCTGAGATCCCAAGTCTCCAAGTGGGCCCTCTTGGCCACCCACGACCTTGGCTTTTTAGAGAATCCCGCTCCTGTGTCGTAGGACTTGTAGCTCGGCAGTCCACCGGGTAGGTTTTTTTATCCTTCCAGTTTCGAGTGTCTTCTTGGATAGTTATAGCGGCCCATAGGCGCGAGATGTACCTTGTGGGGGGCGGTGGTCCCCTGGACATAGTCCTTTCAGGCAGTGGCCGTTTAGTCCATGGTCCGTTGGATGGTCGGTGCAAGGCCAGAAATTGGAACACATTGATTCCGCTCGTTCCTGTCCTTCGCTTCAGGGCCTGTCCCTCGGTGTGGTCAGTACTCCATACTGTCGGGCAGCGAAGCTTACACTTGTTCACTTAATATGACGGT